TCTGGTTGGTTGAATGTGTTCACAAGCTTCTTGGCTTCTAGTATACCTTCCTACTCTCATGGAAGAAGGGCGTAGCTAGGTCTCGCAATTCCCTCTGACCCGGAGGAATGATAAAGTCTGACGAACCTTATCTTGTATTGCTTCCGAGGCCTTGATTGAGCCCTAAAACTGGCACCGGTGGTTGCATATATAAGAAAAGGGTAGATCTAATTTTCACTAAATCTTTTCTACACATCATCGGACGGAAGTCAACGCAAAATAAGCGGCTTCATCCACATTGAGGGTCGGCTTGGTGAAAGGCGTGATGCTATCGTATATAAGGAATCGCCTAGCCAACGCTCTACTTACCAACTGCCCTTCATTCTATTAGGGAGCTGGACTACATATGTAAGACGATCGGACTACAGATTACGTGCTAAACGGATTAGGCTGAAAGGCAAGGATGATACGATTATCATCAAAGGTGGAAGGAGATTCTCACTTCTTTTGCGAAAGACCATTCCCTTAAATGAAAAGCACATAAGCTCGCTCTACTACTTCGAATACGAGAAAGAGAATATAAGACAAAGAGATTCATTACGGATTGGAATGCTAACGATTGATTCCCTTTTGGGCTCTTACACAGAAATGAAAGACTGAAAAGAGGAAGAGAAAGCAACTCTGACTCTGAAAGTAACCAACAAACTAGAATCACTTCAATAAGTAATCAAATTACTTGCTTCGGAAGGAGGCTTTCTGGCCGGGAGGTTCGATTCCTCCCCGATTCCTATTTACTCGATCCATTGTTCCCTTGTTCGTGCAATCTTAAGGTTCATAGTCCTTTAGCTCTTATTACAGTGGTTGACAGTGGCTTATGAAAGTGGTACCCCTTTCTTTACTTTAAACAGTGGTTTACACAGGTTGAATGATACAAGCAGGAAGCAAACAACAGGAAGAACCAGAGCGGGTGTAGATGTTCGGGAAGGAACGGGAGCTGAAGCAACAGGAATTGGTCAACGAGTAGGAAGACTTGGAAATTCTTTGGAAAAAGGTGGCTAACACTAATATGCCTATCAACTACTATGGTGGTCATCATCGCTATGGCATGCACTGTGGCATGTTCTATGGTGCCTAGCCTATGCTGCTGGCCAACTACAGATCGATAGTGAGATTCTGATGTTCGTAAGCGAGACCCAGATCCTCCAGTAGCACCAGCAACAGCAAATAAGCTACCACCTGATCTTGACCCCGGAATTCAAAGTTGAAGAAAAGTAATGGTTGAAGAACCTCGTCTCACATCTCTTCCTGGCCAAGGTGGGAAAAGCACAACTCCGTCCAGTATCTTTCCCTGTTCCGATATAGCCTAATATCCCACCCAGTAGAAGTGTGGATGGACCGGCGTGGATAGGGGAAAGCCCATCATATAGTCCAATTCCTTTCCAGTGCCAGCATTCCTTTGTACGCATATCTAGGCGCAGTTCCAGTAGATGACCTTGTTGATCCGGGACCAGAGCCTGTTGACTAAGTAGCAGATAGACCCTCGGAGGGGACGCCCGCAGCAGAGAGAGCAGGGGCAGGAACATAACAAGCTCCATAGCCGGTTTTTAACCTAATAGCATGATGGGCATAGACAGTACCATAGGTTGGTTCCAGATCGAGCTATTAAAGCACCTGACGGAACGGAACCGAAAATCTGGTAGAGGAAAAGGCAGGAGTCTATTTAGTAGACTTAGTTGCGTATGTTGAGTAAAGAACAGTCCCGTGAAGCTACGGGCTTTCTCTCTGCTTGAGTGGCTTGAAGCTACAACAATCAAGGCTGGGCCTTTTATTGCTCTTCTCTTGTCCCCTCGGGCTTTGTAGTCTTTTTAATGCAAGCGGTGGAACTGGAAAACTATCAATGCTTTTCTCCCTGTCTTTCCACTCATATAATGATAAAATCATTCATCTCGGCTTCCGTGATCCATTTCATGAATCATTAGAGTGCGCCTTGCGTGAAGAGGAGTTAGGGGCAATTCCAGTCGATTGATCCTCCGCTTCTGGCCGTCTCGCTCCTATCGCTAATCAGAGAGAGGTAGCGAATCGAATTAAGTGGCGGCCTTGAGCTCTTCTTCTTTCCGCCCTCTTTGCCGCAGCTATTCCATCTGGTGGTATACTAGAGTCGATAGGCCTGCCTAAAGGCTGCTCTTCTGCCTGACCCTTAAGTAAGGGCGGTGGAACTCTTTTACTTCCTTTATCCGCTATCGCTATGTCACAAAGTTGGGTAAGCAGTAGAACTCGTTGCCCTTTCTTCCACGCTAGAAGTGAAAGCCCAGCCAAGTTCTTGGAGAATCTATAGTTTCTGGTGTTGGGCGAGATGGGGAGAAAACTCCACTCCTTGCTTCAGCCCTTCTTCTCCCACAGACAGACCTGGGTGGGGATCTCTACTCGAATAGAAGGCGCGAACTCATCGATGCTATGACAGCCCTTCCTTGCCTAACCGCTGCAGTTTTCTCAGGTCGAGTTGAGGGCTTGAGCTTCTATGATTCCTGTATTGTTGCTTTTGCGCCGGCTGTCTTATTTCTTTAACAAAAAGAAAGGCAAGTTCTTGTCTAATCGATAGTGGCTCGTTCCTCTGATTATGGTTGAGCTGCCACTGATTGACTAACCTCAGTCAGGATCTCTGATCCCTACGACATGATCTCAGGCGATCCCTCTCAATCTAGTATAAAAGCTCGAGCTTCTCCACTGCTCGATTTCACAAGTAATTGAGTGGCTGAGCTATAGCTGCTTGAATAAAAGACAGGCTTTTTCAACTCCCTCGAAGCCGGAACCAGTGCTATCGGAGGGCTACCGTCGCTACTCCTTCTCCGCCGTTGACTGATCTGATGACCTTAAATGCCTAGGGCAGCTCCTTCTTACATGGACTTGAAGTAAGTTCCGTGCTTGAAGTGAAGCTGGAACGAGTTCTTTCATAGCCCTATCCCGAGGATAGAAGGTTGAATTCTACTCTGCTGCTGACTTAGCTCGTCCTATCTCATCCCTTTCCTTTCTTTCTGTGGTTGTTAACCCGACCCGAAGATGGCTACAGTCCTGCAGTCTTTCTTTCCCATAGGACAGTATGGAAGAAAAGTTCTTGATGAATGAGAATGTTATTCCTACTCCATGATCTCAGGTTCTTCCTCGGCCCCTTTCTTCTGTCTTTGACTTTGCTTTTTCTGTCCTAGGTAGGCTTCTCTTCTCGCTACTCCAGTCTAGTGGGGAAGGTCTGTTGGATTGTGGTGTTATGACTAATTAATAAATAGCGTATAAAAAAATGATGATATGATGCCCAGGCTAGGAACTGCTGTTATTCATAGTTTCATAGTAGGGTGCTGTTCCCTTTCCCGAAAGAAAGAGAAAGATCCCGAGAAAAAGGAAGTAGGCTTCGGTTCAATCTGGGATCGAACCGAACTCCCACTCCAAGCTTTGGCATATGGAATAGAGTCTTTTAGCTAGTCTTATGAGACTAGCTTTGCTTTATAGAGTACAAGAGCTTTCCCTATCAGCTGTAACTAGATAAGAAAGAATAAGTCCTGCTTTGCTTATTATAAATAAATGAAATGAAAAGTCTAAATTGAAGACTTTCATTTATTAATAAGGATTGCCAACAAAGCCTTTTGGGTCCAGGGCTTCTTTGTTTCGGACAAGAGTGTCCAGCACGCAAGGGGAAATAGAATGCCCAAGGAAGATTAGCATGGGCAGAAGTGAGATTTTATTGGATTCCATTCTTGAGCCACTCACGAAGTCCATGGTTAGGCTTGTTCAGAGGGGCGGCCAAAATTTAGTAGCTTTAGGGCAGGTTATGAGGACATGGTCGGTGCTTTCATTGATTCCTTGGCACCAACAATAGGGATCCCTGACTAATGTGCCGAGTGTGGAGAAGGGCTAGACGATCATGGGCACAAAGCCAGAGGAAGTCGTTCACTCTAGGAGTAGTTTGGGCAAATCCACTTCCAGTCACTCGATTGGAGTCTTTGCTGAGAGTCTTGATAGCCATATGGTAAGCATGTTTGCTTTTGAAGTTACCCTTGGGATCCGTCCTCCCTCTTTCTTCTTTTCCTTCCTGACGTGAACGGCCACTATTTATACTAGATTGTGGGGTTATCGTGAGTGCGGAGCCTGGGGAGTACGAATTCAGTGCCATTCCGAAGAGATGGTGATAGGGAAGCAAGATATGTTAAGTATAGAGAGTAAGCCGGACCTAATTCTGACTTATTGTTTTGACGCTCCTGGTGAAAGCGTAATTCGGTACGGTAGAAGGGTCTTGGCTTCTTTTCTCGATCTTATTTCGAAAACTATGATCAGTCATGGCAAACTCCGGTTGCAATTTGTCAATAAGAAGCTGCATTTGAGGTGGAAGTCAGACTTCCGTGCTGTATGACGAGGAAGACGTGGGTCGCTCTTCAGCAGACCCCGCCATTCGATCAAGGGCTTTCCTACACAAGTGGCCTCAACAAAGAGTTGAACCTTGTTTTCGGGGAGCTGGAGCTCAGCTGGTTAGAGCAAAGGACTGAAAATCCTTCGTGGTTCGATTCCACTCCGAGCTGTTGAATAAGTTCCAGGAAAGGCGGGATGCTAATAAAATAACTCGATGAAGACTCACTTTCCAGCGAACCTACGCCCGGCTTGAGTGTATTAGGGTAGGGATTGACTTTCTCTTCCGTCTGACTAGAAGGTAGGACAGTCTTGTCTATTTACGACTGTGATTTCTGCCTAGCTTGCTCAGTTAAGTATACTTTAGGTTCAAGCAAGGGGTCAGTAGGAATCTGACTCCACATCGCTAACAAGCCTGTGATCTTTTAGCGTAGAAAGAAGTGAATGGCGTGGCAGTGAGGACTTTACTTAAGCATAGAATATGAATGCTTTGGCTATCCTATCCTTTCACTAAGATGCTTTCGTCCCTCGCTTCATTCTTTCCTATGATATCCCCAAGAGCTGAGTCAATAGCACCGGAGACTTGGGGGGTATGCCCTTAACAAACAGTGGATAGGCAAACAAAGTAAAGCAGTAAAGGAAGAAGGTATTGCATTGGATGAATGCCCGGGCCTTGATATTACTTACCTTTAGGCATAGCATTCGCCTATTTCCGCGAAAGCCTTCTCCGTGCGCCCGGAAGACAAGATCGCAAGGGAAAGTTCCATGCCTTCTACTTAGGCAACCCGAATCCGCGTATACCTACTCTAGCAAGAGAGCAACCAACAGATCCCGGTAACAGAGGCTAAAAGGTACGAACGAAGAAAGCTTGTTTGGGCTTCGCACCTACTTGTTGTGTCTCCCGTCATAAGACAGCCGGTCGATACGAGGGATTGACTTAAGCGCAATAGCCTCTTTGAATAGAATCGTAAACTAAAGCGCTCTACACATCCGTGTTTGCCCGCTACACCTGATCTGTTTACTTACTCACTCTTACGCCGCTAACGCGCCCCTTTGTCAAACAGAAAGAGGAAACTCCCGATCTACTTCTGCCGGGTTGGTTGCTCGCTTCCAAAGCCCCAAGCAACAGGTCCCATACTGTCCTGAACTAGAACTAAGGCTTGACTTTAGCTATAGGGAAAGTTTCAGTGACCTAATAGCCAATAAACTACGGCTGGAATCAGGTTATCCTATTTATTTCCACTTACTTACCTTATAGGATAGGGACCTAGAATAACCGCCTTACTTTATTTAGGAAGAATATTCCAGTTCTTTCATTGAGAGGTACTAGGGTCCAGTTACAAGTCTGGAGTGGAGGGTGCCTTGGCGCCTAGAGTGAGAACTCTCTCTATGTCCTTAAGCGACAGCCCTTCTTCAATCGAGAAGATAGGGGTCGCCCCAGTAAGAATTCTCGATAAGGCGCCTTCAGTTACGTGCTCAGTATTCAATTTCAATGCGCTATCACTACCTCAATGCAATTCAGTAGTAGTAGAGTCTTCCGTGAAGGAATGAATTCAAGAGTGAACGGCTGCGGCACATAGGAATATGGAATAGGAAACTCAATTCTGTATCGCCGCTTACAAAAAGGATGGAAGCTCTCGCAACATTTCTCACATCTGTCTGTATCGGATCTATGCCCTCCTCATCTTAAATTTGCCTCTTCTTTTTCTTTTATAGGGGATTTTTATACCGAGAATCCGTCTCGATAATAGGCCTTTTAGGTTAGGCCGGGTCATAGGTAAACTTAAAAAAGTATCAGAGCTCTGGTAAGGCTCGCATAAGCTATGGCTCTGAGCTCATCTGGATCTGATAAGGCCAATCCGCTTCCTTCCGACTAGTGCTACCCTGTCTGCCTTTCTGCTTGAAAGTTTTCCTTTCACCGCAGCTGATCTGCGACACAAGCAAGTAAGCAGCAATCTCACCCCGAGCTTACTCCTTCTAGCAGCGGATGTGCTCATATATTAGATCAGAACTGACCTTCCTCTCAATCCGAATCGGCTAGCTCGTGCTATCAATATATCATAACTCCCATGCATACAATAGCTACGAGCTGCTGTAAGCGCTCTTGCGCGATTTATCACGAGCACACTGCCGAGTCCCACGAGTACACTAAGGAGAGAGAGAGGAACTACGAGCAGAAATCAGTAGTCACTCTTCGAGTTTTCTAAAGATGTAGCGTCTAAAGATAGAAAGAGAGAGATAGTCAGTCTCTTAAGCGGCCGAGAATCTTATGTCAAAAGGACCAACGAGGATTCAGGAGGAGAAGGGGAAGCCCGACATTGACAAGGGCACAGCCAGCTACCTATGGCCTCTTTTGATTTTTTTTGGAACTGGCCCCTCATTCAGTCGCATCTACAACCCAGTCGACTCTCTCTCTGAATTGTATTAGTCAATCGCCTCCTAGAGAAAAGTTTTTTAGTTCCTTTCCTCGCATTAGTTGGGAAAAGTTCCAACTCTACCATCATCACTATCTTAATTCATCCATCCCTTTTTTATATCAATAGGGAAAAGTCCTGCCCACTTTCTGAACCAGTTCTAACCGCTATCGCCCCTATTCTCTCAACAAAGCCTATGCTCTCGAGTGACTTCCCTACCGCCCTCTCCAAGATCGACTACTCTCACTACAGCTACTAAAGCTATGAACCGCGTTATATTTCACTTCCTACCTCTGCTTCTCCCTCTGAACCAACCAGCTATACTGAGGCTGCCAAGTCCCCTCACAGGCCTCAAGCCATGACCGAGGAGTACAATGGTCTTATGCAAAATCATACTTGGTCCTTCGTTCAGAGTGGGAATTCTAATCAAAACCCGTCTTTGACATCAGATCTTCTCATCCGCCCGGGCAACCTCCGGTCCGGTAGGGGTATTTCTGTTCGAATCCTCTGTTTGTTGGAAAGAAGTCCGCTCTTCGGTCATCTACTCGGTCTACTATTTAAGATAGAAGCGAAGCAGCTACTGCAGACAGGACTTAGGGGTAGGTAGGCAAGAGAGGCTGGAGACACGGAACTATCAGCACAGTAAGCAGAAAGGACTAGAGCTTCACAGAGGGGTCATCGAGCTAGGTCAGAATCCTCAACTTAAGGCTGATGAAAAGAGAGTCTAATTCTGTCAATAAAGGTATACCCCGAAACCAGCTCTTCATAAAGCCAGCTATTAAGAGCAAGAAAACGGAGCGATGAAACCTTGAAGGCCATGACACCATGCCGTTGTTGAAGAGATCAGGTTGCGTGATCTCCACCCTTCCGATAAAGACCTTAGCACTAGCAGTTGTGCTGGTCTTTCTATTGACCGAATCAGAGGTGACGGTGATGCAACGGCCTGGACTCAAGGTCTCGATCTTGGTACCAAAAAAAAGTATCCGAAAAAAATCAATTGTGAAGAGACCAGGAAGTGCTCACGAAGGAGGTTAGAGAAAGAGCAAGAGAAGCAGGTGCAGAGGGAGGCATCTGATGGAGCGAAGATCGTAGAAGGACCGGTCCAGGCAGAGGCAGCGGTGACCGCCATTGAAGGAATGGAAGCTTCAATTACAAGTGGAACGCTAAGCAAGAGAGAGAAGGAAGCTTGGTTCGACCAGACATTGATCCGGAAAAGTCCCATATTGATGGAGATCCATATGACCTATCCTATCAAGCGGTTTTCAACCGGATCGGTGGTTTCGGTTATCGGACTATTTCTTCGCTGCCACATCGACAATCGCCTCGCATTCGGAGGCTCTTAGCGATGTTCACTAAACGGTCTATGCCCTTAGAAGTCTTGTTAGGCCGTGGTAAACCATTGGACCCTTATCTCCGAAGGAAGAGAAAGAAGAGAGAGAAAAAAAGATAGGGAGGGCGTATACTACTTTCAAGAGGAAGAAAGCGATTGAAGGAAGCAGGCGCAAGGGAAATGATTTAGCTCAGGGCGAAAGGAAGTAGGGGAGCGAATGGGATTAGATAGCCCAGTAGTCCTAGCCGTAAACGATGGATACTAGGCGCTGTGCGTATCGACCCGTGCAATGCTGTAGCTAACGCGTTAAGTATCCCGCCTGGGGAGTACGTTCGCAAGAATGAAAGGCAGGCAGCTTTGCCGAGTTTCAGAGGGTCAAAAAAGGAGTTCAATCGCTCTCACATAAATACGGAGTAAATTACTTTGAAGGGCCATTCTTGAGTCAAGCAACCGAAACCGAGCAAAGAAGTCACATCTGAGCTAATTATAACTAACTCATCCGCTTATATTATACCAAGCAAGACCCTTTTGCAGTTTACTCGCCAGTGTCATCACTCACTGGACGAGCCTTTCTATTTGTACCAGTTGAGTACCACTTTCTTTACTGTAAACCACTAAAGTAAAGAAAGGTAGCCCTAACAAGCCAACTCCATTCCTAGGTCTAGCGACTACGTACCTCCTATAGCTATAGGAGTGACTACGTACCTAGTTTCGCTTCCCTGCTTTAGCCTCCCCCTATAACGAGCAAGTAAGTAAACTAGCTGAGCTAGCCGCATTCCTCTCGTTCTGTTCAAGAAAGGCAGTAGCCCGTTAGCAGTCAAAGGGGCGATCGATTTCCTAAAGGTCATTTGCCTTTCCCCATCTCGCTATCCCTGCCAGCAATGAGTAAGGAAGTTCAAAGTGCTAGATCTAGAGGGTGATTCAATGCCCTGCTATCCTCTTGTTGTAGGAGAACCAGTGTACCGGGATATTATGATATTCTATTGAATTAGAAGGTACGGAAGTGAAAGCAGACTAAGAATCCGGTTAGAAAGAGAAAGGTTCTAGAGCAAGGATATAAGACCAGTGATAGAGCTCTTTTAAGTAATTCTCCGGCGCTGTATGAGTAGAAGTCAGTCAATCCCAGGTTATATTTGTTAAAGTCCCCTGGGTAAAGAAGGATTTAGAGAATAAGGTGGGGATAGAATAGTGATAGTAAGCGCGCTCAGTCCACTCTTGTAGTAGTAAGCCTTGGAGCTGGTGATAGCGCTTTAGCCTTTTGCCAACCCCATCTTCCCTCGTTGTATGAGTTAGCCTTGCCCCATGGGATAGGATATTTCATTCTCAGTTCAAGCAGAATCGGGCTTAAAGTCAGTCCCGCGAGCTAAGAAAGTTTTTAGTATGGGATATTCTCCTTTAAGTCAGTACCCAGAAGCAAGGAATTAGAAGTAAGCAGAAGAGAGAGCGAGGAAGGCTCGAACTTGCAGTAAGGAAAGGGGAAATGAGACAAAGGCTAACTAAGGACCTCTATCTCTAAACTCTAAAAGCTGGAAAGTGCTGACTCCAGGCCTTATCCTACACCCTTTACAGCACAGCATTACCTACTTAGACAATAGTCAGTCAAGAATGAAGAGAGATGGGAATAAAAGAAAGCAGACGAGAATGTAAACAGAGAAAGACGACTGAAAGCTGGCATGGGTAAGTCACTCCTTGCTTTATGGCTTACAGGAGTACTTGACTAGCCTGCTTGACTCGCATCTCTACTTCTCTTTCAGAGCCTGCGCCAATGAGTAAGGGATTCGCAACGGATATGCTCCAAAGAAGAAGACTTCCCTAGAGCAGTTTCTGCTCTATAAGAGGAAGTACTGAGATTTGATATTCCTATCCCTAACAAGTATAGACTCTCTCTTCTATTAGTAAAGAGTCAATCACCCGTAACCGCAAATGCTACAGTAACTGCTCCAACCGAACCCTCACTAGTTGCAGCGGATGAGCGATAGCCTTTTTGTGTACTTGCCTGCCTCAACTCAATCTTTCACAGCTTCCTCAGTGCGGAATAGAGCAAGCCAAGCCAGTGAATTGATCCTCACTAGGAAGATTGGTAGGACGGGAGGATAGTTGTACTGCTTGCGGGGATACCTCTGCATATAGATTGGATTGTGGAAGGTTGATCTCGAGATTGGCTTTCAAACTATGTTCTAGTTCATACCGTGTAAAAGAACAGAACTTTCCTAATTTCGATTTATGGAATTAGCCATTCTGCTCTATTGGGTGAAAGTCCTTCTGGATTGGGTGAAGATGGAAGAGATTGGTGGGATACCATTGGGTGGAACTCACTCGAAGCAGGAAATCTTATAAAATAAGCGAGACCTCATCCGAGGAAATAGAGGGTTAGGTTGGAAATGATTCAACTAAAGCTCCCTTTATTAGATCAAGTCACTATCGTATCGGGGCGGATTGCTATCAGGTATAGGATTTCATCCTGCCCTGGGTTCGCTTTGAAGTGAAGACCGCACAAACCCTCGCTGAGGGAGACATAGGAAGGAACTTCGGTTTAACGACTTGCCCTTTTCAATTCAAGTCTTCTTTCTATCTAGGCTTCAAGCTCCGTGATTGGTCGATTGGATTCATCACTAATCTGTTACGATCACCTCATTAAAGACCTAGCTTCCTTTCATTGTGAGCTTGCCCTTGAACTAAGGGATTCCGTGAAATTGGATATTAGTTATGCAACATAACCAGGAGATACTTTTCCCTAGCAAGCTCCTACAGCAGCTTATCTAACTTTAAGGGTTCTTTCATATTTCCTTCTTCTTGCTTCCCTTCTGCGCTAAAAAAAGAATATAGTAGAGTAAGACTTTGCTTGCTCCGAGCCATCTTGTTAAGGAAGGGTGGGAAATTAAGAAGAATTTCATTCCAAAGAAGGAGATGAGAAGGAAGACTCTTAGTTGTTGAATGCGAGTAACTACATTGGTGGAATTTTATAAGGTCCTTTAGGCCCGGCTAGCCCGTAGAGTCTTAGGCTTTTTCCCACTTTCCCTGACGCAAGGTCGGGGTCGTTACGAATAGGACACATATACACCAAACCTTTGAAGGATGAGGTTCCAGTTCGCCATTCCTATTATTTATTTTATAGGCTTCCAGTCTCCTCAGAAGTCCGCTCTTCTATCTTCGCAGAATTCACCTGGCTCTCTTACTCGCCTTCGCGTCTAGGGCATGATGTCTTTATTTAAATTATGATGATTCAATTGGTCAATCGTCTTGTTATTCTCAATCAATTCTTCCGGGCCTCTCTACGGGATTGGAAGAAGGAGTTTTCACCCAAATGAGTTAGAGTTCCTCCGAACCGTGTCATTCTCGAAGTATGGCACAACACTCTGTCGAAAACACGAGGCGGGAATGCGTCGAAGCATGAATTGACCTAGCGACGTGAACCTTGGGTGAGGTGCACTAGCGAGCGACTTCCTTCCCCAAAACAAAAAAAGCCGCTATCATGCGCGAAGCGAAGCTTGATAGGAGCCCGAGCTAAGAGAATAGAGCAAACTCGACGTCACAAAACCAGGGATAGATCGCTCAAGGGAGCAACTCGAGATAGATGCAAGATTCTTTCTCCTGCCCTTCACTTAGAAAGAAAAGTCCATTTTTCAGCACGCACTAATTCCTAAGTTTTGTCGGTCGAATAGCCTTCTTGTGTGACCGGTGGCAAGCTTTAGAGAATAGGGGCGAGGGACCCATACTACAGAAGGCCGTAAGCAGTGGCTCGACGGAGATGGTTCGAATCAAGCGAAACCAAAGGCATTCGTTGGCACCCGAGATGCTAAGGATCGAAGACTTTTGGGATATGGAATAGTACTTTCTGTTTGTGCCCCTTTTGACGACCAAGTCACAATGGCAACAATGTATCTATCTGGGGATGCGCAGCTGTGGTGACGGACGCGATATGAGGACATGCTGGAGGGCCGTTGCGAGATCAACGCCTGGGATGGGAGGAACTAAATAGGGAGCTATCGGAAAGGAGCAGTTCCTGCCTGGGAACGTTGTATGGCTCGCACGAGAGTCCCTGATGCGGGCCGGCACTGTTCGAGAAAATCAAAGCAGACCATGGGGGACTGACCCGAGCTATAGACAAAGAAGGACTTTGATAGATAGAAAAAGGCACTCAGACATCAAAAAGAGGGCTACTTCACTATGAATGGTAACATATGAATTGAAACTAATGCGACGGGTGTCAATTACCAAAAACGACTCGACCACTAACTCAGTCCCGCGGGACATTTCTAACACAAGGCCGAAGATGGATGCTTGAATATTTGAAACCACTCTCGAACCATCACACGGATTCCAACCCAACTGCCCATGATATAGTAAGAACGGAATGGAAAGGCAAAAAAACGATTATATACGCAGACGTGAAAGCTCTATCGATAGAAGCATTCATTCTAGCCTATCTTTTTTTTTAGAGAGGAACGATTCCCTCGAGAACCGCCATTCACGCACTATTCCTCCCCACTAAAAAGAGCGATTGATAATCTCGATAACCTAAAAAAAAATGCAGAAGTGAGCGTACCCCAAAGCTATCCTCTCTTCCCCTTTTTTAGCCAACCCCATTTTTTTTTTTTCACCTTGAATTGGTCAAAGCCAAAAATCTGATAAATAGAAGGAAGAGAGATCAGAAAGATACGCGGACGACTTTACTATAGTATAGGTCGGATGTTTCCGTGAGCAGTAAGCAGCAGATCTCCCCTTATTGATTTTGGGAAAGCTGGTGGCCGCCTGTGAATTCAAGGCAAGGGGCGGCCTGATTCGACATTGTTGTTTACTCTGATCCGGTCGAGGTGGTTTTCGTTTACCAGCGCGTAGGCGGTCTAAGTTCCTATGACCGAGTCTTTCTGGCCCCTGTGAACATCTTTTCTTAATGTATTAAAGAGGGCCTCTCTAACCGGTGAAAAGTGGTGGGTGTCCACTAACGGCCATTCCTGGCTCGGCTCCGATAACGCAATTCCGGAAGGAGTCGGTAGTTGGGCACTGGATCCCTTCGGACCTGGAGAACGTGTGACGCTGGGTCGGGGTTTGGTGAACCAACTGGTCGCTCCTCTAGTTGAAGTATCGGGCCCCTTTTTCTTTCGTTGCCTAGGTTACACCTTCGGAATACCCCAGAAGGGAATTTTTCTCTATTTCCCTCAATCTTCACTTTACGCCAGGCCTCCCAGTTCAAATACGTCATAAGGCGTGGAATTAGACCAAGGGGAATCTCCATAGGAAGTAGTCCCTAATATTTAGCACGTAGGAGACCGAGACACAGCCCCACCCCAGGGCTATGAGGAAAGATGTAGATCGATCGCCTCAGATAGACAACTACATAGAGGGTCTCTACAAGTCTATATATTCTTTTTTATTTCGTTCCCCCCGCCAATGAGGTCTGCAAGTTTCACATCTAAGTAATACCCGATCCGATAGTTTACGATATATATTTAACAACAACATTCTAAGCTAAGAAAGGAGATTTTTAGATATCGGTAGTTGTCCGGTCGTACCCAAACAGTAAGATTCCAGAGGAAAATGCACCTAAGATCAAATATTTCGAGCCGGCTTCCGTGGAAAATTCAGACTTTCTTTTTGATGCTGCCATCACATAAAAACATAAACTTTGAGGCTCAATAGCTAAATACATGGCAATTGAATCATGAGCCGAGATCATAAAGAGCATACTGCGAGTAGGAAGTGGAATTAATACAATGAATTCAAAAGCATCAAACCTCTCTTGTTCGGAAGAATCGAAACACATCGAAATGGTACCAGCCGTACTTAATAATAGAAGGATTTGGCAGAAATATGTAAAATTGTCCCTCCTAAAAAGATTATTCCGGAATAAATGGGCAATAGTTAGGAGAGGTGCGCCAGCGGCGAGCAGAAGCAAGGTTATTAGATACCTCAGGAAAGCCCGGCCAGAACCACACGTGCAAGTTTCCCTGCATGTGGCTCGTCCGTGATAACTTATTCGGATTTGCGCGAACTAGCGGACCGATCACTAAGTGGGGATGCTCCCTCCAGCATGAGCGAACCTTTTCGAAACTGGTTAGGAATGGGCGTCACTATCCCAGCCCTGATCCAGCCAGGTTCTATTGATCATGTCCCCTTCCCCCTTGTCTTGGGGCGTCTTTGGCTTTACGAGAGAAAGCCCGCCATAAAAGTCTTTCTCTTCTCGTCCTGGATCATATTCCGGTGCGTCCACAGAAGAGGAAATCGCAATGCATCTTGCTCAGCAGGCAAGGCGTAGCTTGGAGTGGGAGTGTAGCGTGGGTAAGGTAAGGAAAGTGGCCGCCAGAGAGGAAGCCGGCCTATTAAGCGCAGCTAAGCTAATATGCGCCGGATAAAGCCAGGTGCCGGAGGTAAGCTCTATTCTATTCGGCCCGGAGCATTGATTCCCCATAACGAATAGGCTAGCTCTATCTCTCAATTGCCTATCCTGTGCTCGAGAAGGTCCCCCAGTTCCTCGGCAGCACCTCGAGGTGCATTTAGTTGTCTTACATGAGACTCGGGATATTCCTCACTCCATGGCATGGCACCTTTCGCTCATCCATTCCGCCCGCCCGTCCAGACGCGGCGCCCTTTTTCATTATCATCTACCGCCCTTTCTTTCCTCCCGGCTATTCACGCATGAAGATCGTCGTATGTATGCTCGACTTCGGTTGCCGGTGCGTGTAGGTAGGAGTACATTATGGCAGGATCAGTCACCCGGGCAAACCAACCCTCCTCCAAGAAGAATTGTGCTATGCCCTCCCGATCCCTATAGAGCGAAAGAGCTGCCTGGTGATCCCTAGGTTGCAGCACGTCCGGTCGTTAACTCCTCGCGCCGCTGCCGCCGTTTCTAGGACCGACCGACGCCTCGCCCGCACAGGTACCTACGTAGTGTAGTGTCGGTCGCACATTCAACATAGCGTTCGGACTCATGTGCCTTCCAGAACCAGGGGTATTCGAGCCAGCTGCGTACGATTAGCCAGCCTTGCGGCTGCAAAAGGATTAGACATCCTCCCATGCTACGGTTCCCTGCGGTCCGAACCCGGTGCCGCATTAGGTTAGGGAGCTGGGCTTTTTTCGCTCCTCTCACATTCATTCGTTCGAGCTGCTTCGCTCCTCCGCATCCCAAAGCGCGCTGCCCTCCTAGGCGCGCAACACTAAGTAATCCAAGCCAACCCACATTACTGACTAACGGTGGATAATCATATTTCTTAGAGGTACTAAATACAACTCCATGAATGAGCAAAATGGAGGTTGCATTAATGATAAAGATCTCTGGGGAAACCGCTAAAAAAATATTGAACATGTGGGAGGATCCGAACGAATTCTGTTTTCATTTTCCCCGTATGGAGCACTGAGTTACAAACGTTACGATCTTCAACAGGCAGGCTGCACTCTAGGCGGCGGCTAGGAGGGATCGCTAGACCAGCAGCCAGACCAACAATGCCTGTTTCAACCATCCTTGAGTAATAAATAAAAGGTGCCGTCTATGCGGGCCTTTAAAACCCGAAGATAGACGTCGCTCTCTCCTGGATTTTTTAATTCTCCAAGCAGACGTTGGAAGTCTTCCCTGGTGGCACCCACTTCAGCGGTCGTTCCCTTCCCCTCCAAAACGAGGCGTTGTGCGATATCTTGCCATGTAAAGCGGTCTCTGGATTGGTTTTTAGAGAAGGATTCTAGAAGAATCGCACACTTATCTCTAAGATCGTTTATGGTATCGTTTTGATCCTCGGTTGGAAGATCAACCTCTTCCACCCAGTTGGGAATTGGTTTTGGAGGCGAAACAGAATGGCTTTCGTCTTGGGTTGGGGTGAAACAACAAGTCCAATTTTTCAAGAAATTACCTTTTTCTGTCCGTCCTGAGCTGACTCCAGAGCTGCTCGGATCGAGCGGAAGCGGGGGAATGAAGTAAAATCAAATCAAAGAAGGTAGAAATCCTATATACAAAACTAACCAATAAATAGAGAATTATGAACCATTTCATAATAGAAAGAGCCCGCTTTAACTTGGGCCTTGATAGATAGAAGCAAAAGACTTTCACTTCTAAATCCAAAGGGAGAATGAACCTAAGAAGAACATAGAAAGTAAAGAATAAAAGGCATACCTTTCCAATACCTACAGCAGCTCCGGCACCTATTGTATTTGGACAGCGGTTTCACTCGTTGCCTCAGACCTAAGCTTTCAGGCTTCGAGCTCTGATCTTTAATCAGTGAATAAGGCCATTAGGAAAAGGTTAATCAATCAGGAATGCGTCTAGCCACTGTGATCCGCTACAACTCACACAAAGACTAGGTTCGGCTTCTCAAAAGAAAGGGTGGGGGGAGAAAAGAGGACAGGGGCGCTCCCCGCTAACCGAAGTCTTGGATTTTTCTTTCAAAGGAAAGACAAGCAGTGGTTTCCCAGTTATCTTCAATTACTTAGTGAGAGCTTATCGAATTGATTGATGTAAGGCAGGGATACCATGTAGGAGGCCTGATCATACACCTTAACTCACTAGAGCGTGGACATTACCTTGAAGGAACGTCGGTGACTACCCCGTCGGTAGAGTGGCTTTCTCCTATAGTGTATAGCTCATTCGAAGTTCGACCTCATGAAAGATAGAGCTGTAAAAGTCCTCTCCTTCCAGTCGTTCTTACAGTCAAGTGACTGACCTTCCCTTCTTCGGACCGCATTTGAAGAATTCGTCTTGTTTAAGCTTCCTTATGTGAACGTGAACAAATTCCTCTATGGGGGCCTCTCTGGAAGAATAGGAGTGAACTGATAGAGATGGATGGATAAAGGGCTTCAAGGAGTTCTCACTTCTGGCCACACCAACCCTTTCAACTCCGAGATGGATTTCTCAATCAACATCGATAAGGGCCTCCCACCCCTTGCTTGAGGCAATCCTCCGGATTACAGACTTATCCAACAGGCGAGAATGCTGGTCCTGAATCCGGTTCAGGATCGGGGGAAAGCACTGACTTTGCTACTACCTCCACTGGGTGGTCAATCAAATCAATTGGTGAAACTGCTGCTTTATTTTCCGCACTGAAACCGAAATTGCTGCTACTTTGATTCATATGCTGGTGGTGAGTCAAATGCGATTTCATAGACGGAGAGAACCAACCTACCAGGTTAGTTGCTCGGATGACTAACTCATACCCGCGTTACCTAAACGTCAGTAGCATGTTGGCGTGGAGCTGGCGATCCACGGCAAAAAGGCTTGGGGGCTCTATGAATTTCATTTCCCGGCCCGGGAAATTCTCAGTCTGGGCTAATCGCTAAGAGCTCATCCCGAGAGAACTCGGGACGGGATAACTCGAAGTACGGCATGAAGTAAGAAGTAAGCCAAGTTCTGTTAGCCGTTACGTTAGGGTGACTCGAGAAAGCTTGAAAGGGAATTCCGAGAGCCCTTAAGCTTGAAGCCGGATAGCTTCAAGCCGTGAAGGAGGAATCCGAGTTGTAAAATAAGGAAGATCGTTCATCAGCGCTTTCAGTAACTAAACGAAGAGTAAGCCAGGTGCGTAATCAAGCTCCCCCTGTCTTCCCTTTCAAGGGAGTTTCGTTTCAGTTCTCCTTTAAGGAAGGTTCTCTTCGGTAATTAAACTAGTTAGCAGGGACAGATTCCACTGTGCTTTCAAACTAAAAGATTCAATTAAGTAAGCTTGGCTTTGGCATTTGCCATAGGAAGTTTCTTTATTAGGGGCATGCCTTAAGTAAAGTAAAGGAGTCACTTTCACGGGTATCTAGAAACAATGGGATCTCTCTTCTTAACTCATTCTTTCATCTTAAATCCCGGGGTTTGATAGTTGCAGTTAATAAAGCAAGTTCTTCTCTTAACACAGGGAACTCTAAAGCTTCCTTCAATGGCTTACTTTTTGCCTTGCTCAATGCTTCAGAAAGAGGGATTGCTTAAACATATAGCGAGTGTAGTTTACGGAACGAGTCTAAAAGCCTACACTGGGATTATTGATTAACAATAAGCTAGCCACGCACGGTAGACTGATTCAAAGACGGATACAATAGGCATTGAGAATTGCTTATAGAGAAGACTGACTACTGGTGCGGAAGATGAGCTGTTAATAAAGCTTGATTCTATTACTTACGCAATTCAGTCTTTAACAGCGCTTATCCCGCATCCTGGACTATTCTTAATGTTCTTACTGGATCTCCGAATAGCCTCACCTGAAACTGGTAGACACACTGAGCCACCACGTACCCCTCTCGCCCTTCCAGTCCATAATTAGTTAGTTCTCTTGATACTTCTGTTACATCCCTTAAGTCAGTCTTAAGGGTAGATAGCGCTATAGGCTAACGATAAGATTCAAGGGCCTTCTATTTAGTCGATGCTTGTTTTTCCGGATAAGTAGTCTTCTATCTTCAAGTTCAAGCGAGTTGTTGGAGTGCTATAAAATGGAATTTGAGTGATAGGCCAATGCTAAGTCTTCCATGTCGTTGGATAGTCGGTTCGAGGGCAAGGAAGGAAGTTCTCAATTTTAAGCCTGCGAGCTAGTAATTCCTCTCCTCGATATAATGGGCATACCTTTTTCTTTCCTTCGCTTCGTAAAGTAAACGACAATGGAAAGAGTGAAAAAAAGAGTGGAAGTTGCCCCCTTATTACGTTACGGGGGTTAGGGTTCCAATTTGAGTTTGAGGTTACATTGGAGTCTCTTACTAGTCCATTTCTAATCCTTTTTAGCCAGTTTCCTTCTATCCCATTGAAGCAGTTGTACCAATTGCAACAGTCTTAAGGCCATTAGTTGGAGTGCTAAGTGCTGCTTTGCCTATCTATTCTATTTTGCGACTTTTTTCTTACATCCAGTGCTACATCTAGAGGTCCAGTCCCCTAGGTCATTTGATATCTCTAGTCTGAGTTCCGTTCAACAAGCCAGTTCTGTTAGATCGCTTACAGTCCCCGTAGTGTCCAGTAGCTGTCTCTTTTTCTTACCGGCAAGCGAAAGACATAGGCTTGAAAAAAAAAAGTTAAGATATCTCCATCCGGTGGGAGTTGCTATCCATATAGTTCCATGGCAGTTCTACTTGCAGCCATTGAGAGTTCTCTTGCATCCGCTTTCCATCCAGCAGAGTAAGGGGCAAAAGGATCTGACGCAAGTTGGAGCTAAGGATCGACAGAAAGCTAGGGTTTTTCGTGCTTCTCCCTTCTTATCCGGAACTAAGGAGTTAACGATATATCGCTTAAGGAGATATCTAGCCAAGCGATTCACCTGATCCAGACACGCCAATAGGCGGCTTTGAAGATAGTAAGTAAGAGTAGTGGCATTCTCATCAAAAGGATAAGTAAGTTCGCAATCCAGTGATAAAGTGAAAAAAGGTGCTTTTTTCTGCGCATATTCCCTGGTTAGGATATGCATATAATATTATAGGTTACAGTTTCTAATCTATAGGATTGATTCTGGCTTCTGTAGGACTACTAACTAGACTATTCTCTTCTCTCCGCTAAAAACGTAGGAAGGAAATCTGTGCGAAGGCTTTCTGTGGGTAAGGCAAAGGTAGATGTAAGATTGCGATATGTGTCTTACCTTGGTAATTCCTTTATTTACCTAGTGGGTCTAACTAGATTTTATGTCTAAGGAAGAGGAGAATCGCCCTAAAGAGCCTGCCTATATCGGAGGAGTCTCCGGTACTGATTTCCTTGTTTTCGCTTCTGGGCTTAACCAAGCCAGGGCGAATAAGGGATGCATTCATTTTCATTGTGAGTGTAAACCCTTAAGAGCCGTCGGCCATAAGACTTTGGGCATCAAGAGTGCTCCAGTAGCATTGGTGGAACAATCGAAAGACCATTATGAGGATTGGGAAAAACCTACATATGGAAGATGATATGCCACAAGAATCCCCCAAGATGACAACAGATTAAGACCTAGGATCAATGCCCCCAAAACAGTCCCTGAACTACCGCCTTCCAATTTCCATTCCCGGATCACAGAAGGCAGACTAATCAACCAGGTCTGGTCTTACCTAGGAAGGACACCTCTCCTATTTCAGTCATACCTCGTCCCAGAAGTAGAGAGGAGTCCATCTCAATCAAAAGGAAAAGAAAGATGTACTACCTTCACTCTTTCAGAACCTCTCCTACTAAGTCGTACACCTTTTGCCCAAATCCCTTCGCTATTGAGCAGATAGAGTCAGACTTTCTTCGTAAGGAATCGGACTAAGAGGATTTCAATTCCATTTCCATAGAGCAGATCCAGTAAGACAGTAGACTTTCGTGCTCTTTCTATCTATTTACAATGACTGAGAGTCGCTCAAGCGAGCAGGCACGTATAGGGCAGCGCCTTCTACCTTCCGAAAATAGGAAAAGACCAGTCCTTCTACATCTCAAGGGCATGCCCTATAGACCTAGTCTATCGGCTATAGCTGCAGCTATGACTGACCAATAAATTGAAAGCTCTAACTAAAAAAGGGGCTTATTCCCTTTTCAAGGTCTTGTAGCCAGACTGATCCAGTCATCTATATCTCGTTTCGCCCCTTTGGCTCTCTTGCTTAGTATCCCAGTCCAAGATCTTATTGAAAGATAAAGCCACAGCTTCTTCAAATTCAATAGCAAAGGATATTCACCCGGCTACTCAATCTTCTCTCTTTCACTCCTTCAAGGCCTCTTTCAAGCTAAGAAGACTCCTTTCAAGGTTATCCTTATTCTTATCTGCAGATCGGAGTCGTTCACTTCTCTGTCGAAAGAGCGTATTCTTTTATTGCAGCTAATTACAAATCTCAATCAGTCTTGTCTGTACACCAATCCCAATGGCTAATTCGGCTCTTAAGCCTGGAACTCAATCAAAAAGAAATTCTATTTTGTCGAAATAACCTCTCCCCCGCCCAATCTTTACATTAGTGGGCGGACACCGCCCCAATCCTAAAACAGGAACGAATCTTTCAATTGCAGTCGACCACAAGATAAAGAAAGCGATTGAAGCAAGCATTAGTAGTATCCCCCTTCCTTCGTTGTGGGTCCCCCTCCCTTAATTATTTAGAATATCTCTTTGGCTATCAACTCAAAGAGTAAAGCGGTGGTAAGATATGGAGGTTTTTATCCCTCTTAGAGCTTTGAACTGACCGGCCTATGATCATTTAGGGGGAATTTATATAAATAGCTGGTGCGCTTGTTTGCGTCCAATCCGGATGTTCCTTACTTGCAGCCCTAGGTAAGGCGCGGGTTTAGTCTTCCAAGTAAAGGTTACGAAGTAAATGGACTGATTTTGATGGACTTACTTTCTCGCCTTTCCCCAGTAACCTCTGTCTCACTTATTGACCTATAATCTGAGGTTAGACCAGTCAGCTTACTCGAACCTATAGTGGCAGCACCTTATTCCACTACGTATCCGTCTGTCTGTTTAAAGTTAAACAAAGAAATTGCTTAGATAAAAGAGTCGATCTTTCTTCTCGTTTTTTCGAGTAGTTTGCTTGGATCGAATAAGCTACGCCCAATAGAGCTTAGCCCTGTGTAGGCCGAAATGGTCCCGCGAAGCCGGTCAACGTTAGCCAACAAGTCAAAACAAAAACAACGAGAAGGTAGCGAGAGGGTCAGTGAAGTGAGAACTTGATTCAAAGAAGACTTTCGGTTTGTGTGTCTAGTCTTTTTCTGGCCCAGGTAAACCGAACCAGGGAATACCTTAATTTGGACTTTCTCAGAGTTCCTTCTTCCTTGCCTTGTCCAATAGGCTCTTTTGCAGGATAGGCTTACAGAAGCTCGTGAAAACAGTCTTTCTATTGTGGCGAGCGGCATCATATATAAGATCCCGGCTGCATTTAGGAGTTCTCTTTCCCTGTAACTTTAAATTAAATAAGAGAAGAAAGCTGGCAGCGCAGGTTGGATCCTAGCGTAGATTCCTGCTGTCCCTGTTGAATGATCGAGTAGCTTCGACTTCACCTTTTATCGAAATTGGCTTCGTCTTCAGTCTATCGTAGTTCAAGATCGATAAGAATGCTTTGAATTAATTCTTTCTCCCATGCGGTCAACAACCAAGCACATCTAACTTTCGTTCTTCAAGACTCCGGGACTCTCTAACAGCGGGTTTTGCGACAACTATTAAGGTCGCAATATCGATTGTTCAATCTTTGTTCTCTAGATGTCGCATAATCGGGTGTATTCACTTATGAAATAGGTCGAGAACAAGCGCTTCCTAGCATGAGGTAGGTGTGGGAGGGGTGGTAGACAAAGCAGAATAAAACCTCGTTCCTCATGAACACCAAAAGCGAGAATCTTCTTCTTGGAGGGAGGGGACGGAGAACTCAGTCCCTTATACGCTAGCTCTGTCTCGCATATTTTTCTTTTTTATTATTTTTTTCATACGATAATAATAAAGATACGCAATGTTCTCACTGTTCAACAGACTCGCATCAAACCGTCCGCAAATAAGAAGGATCCCCTGAAACCGGGAGCAGCAAGAATACCAATCCCATGTCGATTCGCCCCAATAACAGGCATTTGTTCGGGCTGGGTAAAACTAAGGAAAAAAGACCAGATTCACGAGCTGAATGGCACGATGCTGGGATCCGACAGTTCAGTCCTCCCATGTACAAGAACGCTTAAAGTACGCAATGAAGCACGTTCCAACTGAAACAAGAACAATTACAAGTCCGCTTGGTTACGGTGGAGGGCTGATCTGGTCTGCGGTTTTTTATTTAGGTCCTTGGGAAGCACTAACCACAAATCGGAGACAGCTGCCCTTCCATGTGCCCAGAGACTCTCGTTTTGCGAGAAGATCGCCCGAGAGGCAACTTTGTCTTGCCGATAGCCTAGAAGAGGCATCACGAATTAAGAGCTTCCGACTAGAGGAAACACTTGTACTAGCATATGGAAGAGAGATTCGCTTTGTTTTAGCTGTTTGCGCTATGATTGGATTTGGGATCTGGTGGTACATGGCGCCAGAACCATTACTACTGACACCACGCGCGCTTAGCGCACCAGACCTTCCACTCGTTACCAAGGATACCTTCGTAATAAATAAAGTCTGCAACCTTCATCCTGAGATCAGCAGTCCATGTCCTTGTGGAGAACCGCTAAACAATACGGCCAGGGATCTCTTCCCAGAGCCAGGGTTCGACTCATTGGACATCAACAAAAGCGCAAAGGTCAGGGCATTCGCAGTTTTTATGGCTTGTATTGTCTATCGCTTTAACTTAATCGGTATCACCCCACGGCGTCTTATTACCGTTATCCCTATAGGTGTAGGTTCCACTAGTATGAGAAATTAGGTTATTGGCTTGTCTTGAAGGAGAACCCTTCCCCGTAAGAATGGAATTGGGGCTTGAAGCGCGTAAGGCGCCGCTACATAAGGATATATAAACCTCGTCTTCTCCTCTTTCCTGGATTCCTTCTCATCGAGAGATGCGGCATTAGTGGTTCCGATGCCATAAGTAGACTGCTTTCTGACTCGTGCAAAGGTTTTTGGCAAGATGGATAGGATTTCTGACTTCCACTTCCTATAGGACATGAGGGCTTCAAGTTCTTAGGAAGAGCCGTACGAGTCCTCACGTACGGTTCGGGAGCCGAGCCCCAGCACAGGCAGGGGCTTAGGTCAACACTTATATAATAGCCAGTCATCAATTGGAAGTGGGCAAGATGGTGATGAATTGCAATTGGTCTAAACCTTCGACCAGCGACTTGTTACCCTTTCCCTTGCACAAGGAAGGTCGTTAGGTCAGGCGGATTCCTAGCCAGCCAAGTCCTTCCTTAGCAGCATTAGAGGTCAGATGCCTCCTAGCTTAGGACTTTGAACCCACGCGACTTTCCTAGCGGTAAATCGACCTTGAAAGAAAGCCAAGCCCAGGACAGAGAGCAGCTCTTTCTCCTTACTCCACGCCCTCACCCCGCTAGGGCAGTGAAGTTCGTGCTAAATGACCGAACGAACGTATCTGGTTGCGAGTCTTCTCCTCTCCTACTGAGAACAGAGCTGCTGGGTTAATTCTGCTCTGATTCCTGGTTATCCTTTGAAGTCCTTTGCTTTAGTTCATTTCCTTTGTCTAAAGTGATCTATTAGAGAGCTTCCCTGTGACTACCCGAAGGGTAAGAAAGAGATGCTCCGTGTAGCTAACCCCAAGTCTGGTAGCCTTTGAAAATCGGTTTATGACGTAACTGCCTATCATGCCAAGCTTGATGCTGTTGCTCTAGCACAGGCGGTTGCCATCTTATTCGGGATGGATCAATTTGTGTAAACGATCGCTTTCTATGTCTCCCAATCGATGCGGTACTGCCAATCGTAGACTGGTGACCGGGGAATGATAGCTTCAGCACCATACACCATGATGAATGGAGTGTTTCCAGTCGTTGTTTTTTAGGTTTTTTGTGTATATGCCCAGCTGTAGGTAACCTATGTGACCAATCCTCACCATTGGTTTCACAGCAATGAGTAAGCATACTAATGAAGACCGAGTTGATTTGGCCCGATCTAGGTAATGTAATATGGGCTCGACTTCCTTTGAGCTATGAGAAATGAATAGGGCTTAATAGCGCCTTCTTTTTTTTTCTCTTGACCGGGATCTCGTAAGTATGGCTACAAAGAGAGCTATGGAGCCTAGCTGAAAGCTTGACAAGGCCTATCCGCGTTAGTGTATGCGGTCCTTCCCGTTAAGGCGGGTTTATCGAACAAATACTTTGGGTCCATGCGAGCTATTAAATGTACCGGGTAAGAAAGCATGTAATGCCTTAATTTCCGCGTTGCCCAAACCAAAGCCAAGCAGGTTTTCTCTAAACAAAATTGATATACCTGGTCTCGTAGTCAGTCATTTTCTTACTAAGATAGTATATGGCCCTTTCCTTCTGTCTGTTTTCGTCCAACATACACCCCATTGTAGTTTCAGTGACTGATAGGTATAGTAATAAAGGCTTTCCCGGCGTTAGAGGCACTAGAATTGGTGTACTCAGGGGGTATTCCTTTATTTTGTCAAAAGCTTTCTCATTTTTCCCTTTATTTATCTAGCTTTTTATATAGCCCTTAGCCTGATAACTTACTTGCTTGAAAGAAAGACTCCTGCTAAAGTCCATAGTGCTTCCTGTCATTTTAACTAGTCCTGCTTTCGTTTTCCTTTGGTTTCCCCTTGGACTATACTCTAAGAATAGACTTTTATTTCTATCCTTCGGTTCGGGAAAAGCTAAGTTCTCTGTTAGGTTCAGCCACCGCTACCCTTACATATGCTAATATGGGATCAGTTACTTCCGAACAGTCTATTGACTCCCGAGCAGCTCCATCTGTCCATGAATCCCCTTCCGCTTCCCTTTGTGGCCTAGCCCAGACAGCTATGGAAGCTGCTAGCGACCTTCTTACCATTCTTTAGTAGCCCGAAATGAGTTCGACACCCGAAGGAGACAGAGAAAGCCCTAGGCCTTCGATCGAGAACCGGAAGTTCTTTCCTTTCTTTCTGTCTAATCTACCGCTGAATTGATATAGTCCGAAAGCCTGTCGGACTTTCATGTTAAGGGAAGAGTCTCTCCTGTTGTCATCCTTCAAGCGATCTGATCTAGTCGAAACCTAAATGAAATGGCTGAATCCCCTTCTTGGTTTAAAGCAGTGCGGGTGGTCAAGATCCGGTTGAAGAGGAAGAGAGAGTTGGATGAAGCCTGCCAGGGTACGGAGAAAGAAGAAGGTGTGATCTAAGGTTTGATGTAATTGAGCTCGACTGTAAGGAACAAGCAACGGCCTTATTAGCTATAGGGCCGCGCGAAAGCGGGAGCTTTAGAAAGATTGCTGGACTCGACTGTAAGGAGAGGGCTTTTGAGGACTCTTTGATGTCACTAGCTTCGTAACTGAAAAAGAGATGTAGCTTCGCCTTCCCTTTTAGATAGAAGGAGTCTATTACGGCCCAATCGAATATGAAAAAGAGAAGATTCCATCCGCTAAAGCAAGCCTCTTCTCTTTAAGGAGTCTAACTCGAAGAAAAAGGAGGGAAGGAGGTGGGATCAGCCTTCAAGTCCTACAGAGAGCTAGCCTTTTCCCTCGAACTAGACAAGACAGGCAGACAGGGTAGCACTAGTCGGAAGGAAGAGGGTTGGCGTGGTCGTCTCAAGCGAAAAAATCTCATATCATAAAGAGCTGTCAGTCGCGGAGAAGAAAGCGGAAACCTGCCTATGCCTATGCCAGAGGAAAGGACGTGCCTCGAAAGCTGTAGGGGGCTCTAAGGCACCTGCGCAAGGTATGAAATACTACTAGCTATCCATCTCGGCAAGCTTTGTCTCGAACATCGGCAGCAGTGGAACGACTTCCTTCCCTTTAAGAAGGTTAGGAATCTAGGAAGCCTGTCAGTCCTCCAGAGAGAAGCATCAAGACCACCATAATCGATATCTCATTAAGGGAAGCAGGCCTTAGAAAGTCTGGGGGTAGCGCAAAGTCAGAGTTCACTCTTATGAGCGGGACCAGTCGTTTAGAAAGCAGTTTCTTTCTTACCGTACCGAGGAATTCATTCCACCCGCGCATAGACAAATTAGGAAGTCACCTCGATCGATCGATTAGGAAAATGCTTCCTTAAATCCTCCTTCTCGGGGCCTATTCTAACTTTGTTAACTCCCTATATTCCATTCTCCGAAGTCTTCCCGGATTGATGATTCGATTCAATCGTTTTGATTCAATCCTATCGTCAGATTGTGATGAATTTCCTTCATCTTGTTTTGAATAAGAAGCTGAATCAAGTAGGGCTAGTCTTCTAGAAGCCTTTCAGTCCTTTAGGGATAGGGGGGGCTCATCCTGACTACGGCGGGATATTTTCTCTATCTATTCTATGGTGTATGACCAAGGTCTCCTATGACTACCACTTGAACGAGTCAATCGGGGGAGCGATCGCCAAGCGGAGTTGAAAGAAAAGTGAATGGCCTTCAAATAAAAAGTCATCTAAACGCGACCGACCGCCCAGTTTAATGAGAAAGAAGCTAGATCATCTGCGCCTATGTAGATGACTTGAATAGTAGGGTTCAAGCCCAGCAGGAGTGCATCCAGGCCAGGTTATTCGCAGGGAATATCAAAGACTTTAGGAGGAGTTGGTTGAGGGCCTATATTTCTTAGATCGAGTGACTGGCCCCTAAAGGGCGGAATTGACTTCTATCTCTGTTGGTTGGCGATTAGCCTTTGAGCGAGTAAAGTCAATCCTATCAGCCTGTCAGCTCAGCCAGTGAAGTTACTTCCGTTCTTGGTTCACTTTACGATGGAAAAGTCTATCTTCTTGTATTTTTAGTTCTTTCCTTCTCTGTCTTTGAAAAACTGCCCTTTCGTAGTCAGAATTTCGTGGAAATAAAGTTAGAGGGAAGATTCTTTAACGTTCGTGGCAGTGAAGTAATGAATCCTATTTTCATTCTTCACTCTAAGGAGTGAAGCGCGTTTATAATGTAAGCAAAGACTCTTTATTACGGTCTCCGGAGAAAGGTCTGAGAAAGATCACCCCTGCGCGGGGACCTAAGCCCGGAATTCCATTTAGGAAGATGAAGACTTTTTCGATTCCTACATCTTCCCCCCAACCACAGTCGTTAGTAGATATTATGGGCCTTTTAATTCCTTGCTTATGGATGGGAACATGCCTTCAGTTAACCTCCCCTCCGGAACTTATTCAACCAATTAGTCAATCCGCCTTTCCTTTCCCTGGTTCGTTAAATAGAGTAGGGGCTCTAGCTTTACTTTAGCTTGAAGAGGAAACGAGTTTTCGTTCTGATCTGCTCCGGGCTTCGGTTAGTTACAGGGGCGGTCAGTAGGTAGTTTCGATTCTAGCTCTGGAGAAGCGAACTTCAATCACAAAGATTTCACTACACTACTAATTACGTTTACGTCAAACATTCCTTTTTCTACTTCTGACTCTCGCACGGATAGAGATGGAGGTCGGGATTCCCTTTCTCAAGGCAGCACCGCGGCAATTCAATGAGCGAGACTTGCACTCAATAGTAGAACAATGAAAGCAGTAGTGGCACTCCCCATACTTAGATGGTCCGGGCCTGTGAGCTCCATGCAAATTCGCCTTTCAAAGTTGCAAAACACAATCCCTAGCGTAAGTCGCAATCAACTTGATGCATTTTGTTGGACTAATGAGTATAGGACGTAATTTGAGGTGGTGGGTGGGCGCCTATATACCACTTCAAACGGTCTTTGTTTGGTTGCCGAATGAGAAGTGGTATTGTACCACTATTATGCCCATGGTAACCAACGTACCCATTCCCTTGGTCTATCGCTTGTAAAGCATCCCAGGTAGTTCTCTAAGCACCGGTTAACCACCTCCCTCACAGTTTGCATGAGATTCCCACTTATTCTATGTCATTTTAAGCCTTAGGTAGTTGTTCCTCCAGCAGTTCTGTTCTTGGTCTGATAGTCTTGTTAACGCTTTCTAGTCTACTTTCTTTCTTGTACAGATCTTCCTTTCCTTCCTCGTCCAGTGACGGGTTTGCTCCCTCTTTCAGTAAGTCTTCTTCGGCCTAAAGCAATGTGAGTTAAAGTGTCTATATGGGAACCGGCCGTAAACTCCTTTTCTGGTGTAGATCCCCTTCCTTATGAATCAGTTCCCCGGGTACAAGGAATGAGTGCTCCTAATGTCTTTTCTCTGTTTCGGTGTAGATCGTCTCTTTGTCTATGGAGACCTTTTCAAGTCGTCCATTCTCTTCGGTATGGATTCAAAGTCATCCCTCACGCGGGTGCAGGGAGTCCTGCTTGTGCTCTTTCTTTGTGGTCCAGGCCAGGCACTCCATATGTGTTTCGGTATTGATCTGAGCACTCGTGTAACTACTAATAAAGCTCGAGGGACCTTTCTTTCTGAGGGCTACCGGTGTTACTTCTCTTGGTCAGGTCTAAAGGTCTAAGGGGAAGCCCTTACAAGTGCATGTATGCACCAATATTCTCATTAAGGCAAAACGACGGAAAGAGAAAAAAGACTAGCGACAATGTCCAATCGGGGATTTATATTAATTATTAATAAAGGATGTTATTGGCTTATTATAAATTCATTTATAGATACAATAGTCTATTGACTGAGATGGATGTTGCATCTAGCTATTTCTCTACTTATACTTAATAAGCTCAGAGGTTTAGGAGACTAGGAATGGTATAAGTCCCTCTCTAACTGTTGAAGAAAGACAGAACGAGAGTCAAGAAAGAAGGGGAGATCATTTCTTGCGGTAGCCCCTAGGCGACATTTTTCTGTGAGATGCGAAGAATAGCTATCTTAGGCCTATGATGCGTGTTATCCGGGAATGTATATCGCTTTAACTTAACATCCTAGGAAGCTACTACTTTGTCAACGAGACTCCTTTCCTACAGAAAGAAAGACCTAACCATTGGTCGTAGCTCCTACCTACATGTAAAAGGTGGAGTCCGGAATTTCCTCCCCCGGCAGAGCTTCCGACGATTCAGCTATTTCTTATGCCCCACCTCTATGACCGGCCGGTAAGCAAGATCCGATATGTCAGTTCCTTCCCTCCCACGGATGCTGTCTCAGTCAAGAGATTCGACCGGCTGAGTCGCCTTTGCCAGGTATTCCTCTTCATTGAATCTGATTTTTCTTCAAAGGCTGTAAGGACAGGAGATGCTCTTTCGTCGGCTGATACTGGTACAGCTAACTTATTGGCATCTGCTATAGGATGAACCGAACGGTAAGTCAATAGTAAGCGCGAACGGCTCACAGACCTCTCCGAGGCAATGACTTTGTAGCCGTCATCCACAGGTAATGGGGCAGGCACAACAACTGCAGAGCTAGCCCATCCTTCTCACTTCACTCCTCTTGCCCGGAACTGAAGGTCTGGTAACTTAACTTCGCAAGCTTAAAAGCGGGTAAAGAGAATAGCCGGCTTCTTTTCATCCCGTTCTAATTCTAGTTTTGGTACCAGCTTTATGTGGTGATTGTGGTGTCTTCGCATCCCCTGTTCACGAATCAGCTGTTCATGCCCGAAAAAGAGCAACTGAATGGTAGGAGGTTGAATGGCACGAATAGATTGTTCTTTGCCCAATTGAATCAATGGTTAAGATTTAAGATAGCCACGAGCAGAGAATAGGCTGCTATTGAATCAATAGTCTAAGAAGATGGCATAGAATCAGACAAGGAACTGAAGGCCTTTGAAAGAGCCCCCTGTCCTTTTGTGTTAGACGACACCACGATTCCAGAGCCTTCCTCCAACCCCGGTGGAAAGGTTCACCCTGCTCTCGTTGGCGATGGTTCCTTGCTTAACACGACCTGGGTTAGTGGTTAGGGTTTCCTCCTTCCTACTACTTCTCCCTTCGTCCCTCTCTTTACTTTCTTTGAGTATGTGAATGGATTTCAACAATTCAATTGAACTTTTGAAACCGGAGTAACCATAGTTGAGCGTTCGTACTTCTCTTATGAGGAATCGTCTCATGGGCAACTGGCTTTCAAGTGGACTTGATTGTCTTACCCTATTTTTCATATGAGACGAGCCTAATCACTAGTCGAGGAATATCCTAAGTCAGTACCAGTTGATTCTACTTGAAATCCCATACATAAGAAATGGTTTTGGAACAAAGTGAGCCGATAGGCTTTCCATAGGAAACCCGAAAGGTGTCTGAGAATTCATTCATTCCTAATTCCTAGTCGTCTAAAAACAGTAAAAGAAGAGTCACTTTCAACAACACCTTCAAGAAGAAGAGCTTCCACTACCATCGGAGGAGCCTGGAAAAGAAGCACTCTCAATCACATCACATCGGTCTACCAACTAACTCTATCAGGAGCGTAAGGCCTAGCCGGGAGTGAACTTTTGAAAATGCTAGCTTGACTCAGAAGTCTTGGGTTACGGAGCTCTTTGCTAGCTTAGGGGCGAAGAGCGAAGGTAAGGATTGAGGGGAGAGTCTAGTCTACTTGGCATGCTTTCAATCATCTTTCGAGGAGCAAAGGGTACGATAATAAGGAAGAGTCTGATTCTAGAGATTCGAGAACCAGATAGGGATGCTTCTGATACAAGGGACGAAGCTTTGAGATAGGAGTGAAGCGAGAGTAATTGCTAGACTAAGCTGCAAAGGGACCAGCTTTCGACTTAGACTATGAGGAGGGGACCGGCAGTGGGCAAGACTAAAAGAAAAGGATAGGCACGAGGTAATTCGCCTGATATGGATAGGGATTATGGTACTTACTAGACTGACAAGAGTTGGCTTTGCCCCAATAGCTTTAGTTGAACCAATAGCTAAGCTGTAGGAGTGTAACTTTATAACTTCTTTCGCTTCCAAGGGTTCCTTCCCTGTTTTCAAACAGAAAGTCAGTCAACCTGGTAATATCTTTATCCCTTTCGCAAGGGAATCCACTTAAACCAGAGGGGCGAGGTTCAGAAGATGCTGCAGCTGCAGTTTCGAATGCAGAAGAAAGAGGCGAGCGAGTAACTTCACCGAAAGCTGAAATAAAGCCGGGAAAGGACCGGATGAAAGACATTTGATCGTTAAGGATGTGATCCAATGCCGGAGATGTTATAAATCTAGAGTAACTGGTGGCAATCTCCCGACTGGCGGAGAGCGGGTATTACATGTCGAATATATAGTCTAGAAAACACTCGTTACGCCGACAATTGATAGTGCTAGCACGGAACTAGCTTATCAACGCTGCTCTTACACTAGGAAGAGTCTCTAAGACCTATAGGTAGGCCAATTAGACTGAATTAGTCAGTCTATCGATTACCTGTGAGATATGTCCATTAACTGCTTTACTTGCTAATGATAGGTTAACCCGAAGGTAAGAAGTGATTGAATGAGCGTGTGGTAGTATGAATTCCTTCCCTGCGGAGGCCTGGAAGATCTGTTATATGGCATCGGAATGGTTTAGGGCAGAACCATTGTCTATAAGAACCCGTGCCACGATCATGTCTTTGCATTTGACAGTGATATATAATGGGCGGACATGCCCAGTTCCATCTGGGGTCATTTCCTCATCAGTGAAGGTGATGTAGTTTGTCGCTAGAATCGATCCCACGAGGTTCTGAAATTTGTCTACAGAGACATCCTTGGGGACGTGAGCTTCATTCAATTTCAACAGGGCAGGTGGCTTTCAGAGGCAAGCAGCAGAGAGAGGAAATCTTCGAGGGCATCTTCTCAAGTTGTTCCACGATATCATATTCACTGCGTTTGAAGCAACTCAGGAACTTCTTAGCCTCTTCCTCAGACACTTTCTTTTTTTTTAACCTCCACTTTTGATTCTCGAATTCTCTCTAAAGGGGATTCCTCCTCACTTTCCTTGGCTTTCCCTTTTTTCTAGCGGAAGGAAGTTATCATTTTGAAACCCGCGAGCTTAGGGTGCGCATTTTCGTTGAAAGAGGAAAGAAAAAGGAATTTATTCCCCGCTCCATTGGCTTACGAAAAGGTTTTCCAAACACCAGACATTGGTAAAAGTACTAATCGTAAGACTTGGGTTTACCCATACCACCCACTCATACGAACAAGCTTCGGATTAGGATTCTGATCGGGTTACCTTCAGGTGCTCCTTATTATATATATTAATAGTTACACGTGAGAGATCTTACCTTTATACCCGAAGGTATACAAAAGGAACAACTCCCATATTGATTGTCACTAGATTCTGAGCATTTCTCCCTTGCAGTAGCGACACAGTCAGCACAGGCTTTAGACGAAGTAGAAGAGAGAAAGTCCTATCTTTCGAGTTACTAAGCATCTCGATCTAGTAAAATAGCAAATTATAAACTTGGGGGGGAAATCTTCCTGAATAGCTAAAGCCAAAGAAAGACCAGTAATGACATACTCTACAACGAGTAGAAAAGAAAGAGCCTTCTCTCATTACACGGATTTAGCACTTTTCACCGACAGAACAGGCTAGGAGGTATAGCGGATTATAAGATGGATAGACATAGACACAGGCCGGGGAAAAGATGCTCTATCTTTCCCGATCGACATTGTAAGAAAACTAGCACTTTAATCTGAAAGTGGTGAGGCATCAAAGGCAAAGGCCCAACCAACAAAGGCATTAGTATCAGATTCAAGGTTTTCAGCCGGATCGAGCTGCATTCTATTCTGGTTGGGAAAGCGGCGAAAGTTCCATTCATCCGGGATTACAATCTCCATCAGCCAATGCAGAAGGTAAGCAAGACGGGAATGTAGGTGACAATAAGATGGATGTGTCTGGCACCAACCCACTGGTTGAGAGGTTTCTCCCCTTTTTTACTCTATCCTTTTTACCGGCCAATGAAAGAAATTTATAATAGAATGATAGGCTTTAGCTTATCACCCTCACTCTATTCTCACCTAAATGTCAACGATGGTTTCCAAGTCTCCTTAACGAAACAGAAAAGGTCACCGAGGGGCCGAGCGCGAGCTTCGTCCAGAGCGGATGGTTGAGTGCGCAAGAAAAAAACTAAATGAAGTAGGTTGGTTGAAGTGAAGGCCTACTACCTACTTTTTTCATTTTTCGAAATCTCTCTTCGTGGGCGCTTAGGTTAGCTGATCTTCTGGTCGAGTTTTCCCTCGGTGCCTCTTCCTGGCTACTCCACTCCAAGCTAAAAGCTAGCCGAATCTTAGCTCCTTCGTAACCCAATGAAAACGAGGAGAAGAAGGCCAAGCAAGGGTGAGTTTGATTAGTGAGCAGTAGTTCCTTTTCCAGAGGATGAGGAATGGCATGAAAGAAGAAGCCCATTCTTTTGAAGTGGAAAGGGCAGAGTTCCATATTGACTTAGATAAGATTGGAGAATTAAGCTAAGCAAGGTCGGTTGATTGAATGATTTGAAAAATGAAAAGCAGTCTTACTTCACCTAGAGGGAGAAAGCCAATAAATAACACCGTTCTAAGTAAGAGACGGAAAGCACTCACTGTGATGAAGAGTTACGTACAGACTACACAGAGGCAACTAATGGTCGTGTACCCAAGGTAAGATGATGACATCCAAGCATAGGTCAGAAAAGGAGATCAAATCATCACTGAGATGGCCTCCTCCTCGGTTCGCTTCTGAGGATCTCTAGTTGGCGGGGGCAGCTAACAAGGCCTACTTCTCAACCGGTTCACCAGAAGGGCTGCTTATGAAAGCTAAGGTGACTAATTCATCATAAAAAAAAGTAAAAGGCAGGAAAAGACTACAATGCCACAAGCCATGTACAAGAGAGAAAAGAAAGTGCATCTCACTACCAGTGCCGTCAAGATCGGGTACAAGCACCTCTGGAACAGCAAGTTAAACTTTTGGATGCTTAAACAACCACACCCTTTCCTGCGCCTCTGCACCCCCATTCATCTTCGGTTAGCGAGAACACGGATTAAAATAACTAAAAAACAAACAAAAAGGCCTAAAGCCCCCTATTTATACCACAACTCAAAAGACCAATTCATTAGCTAAACTCACCCCTATTCACTTACGAAGCAATCGGACTCGCCTCTTTTTTTTTATAGAAAGCGTGTTCAAGGCGTCAAGTCCTTTCTTTTTAGTACGAAATCACACTTCGCGGTGCTTTGCTTACATTACACCTCTGGTCTATCAAAGTTTTTTTTCATCGTCCAAGAACAAATGCCTCTTCAAAAGAGAATCTCGAAGAACTAGACAATACTAAACTTACCAGCCTTACTAGGCAAGACAGAAACCAATCCTAGAACTACAAGATGATACCTTAGAAGCGACTTCTCCTAACGACAAGTAAAGGCATACCCTAAAAAAAAGGAGAGCGGCTTTCCCTCTATTAGAAAACAAGAATGGAAGTCACAGTGGGAAAGGAGAAAGCTCAACCGCGTGGCACAAAACAGTGGGTTTGGGTTCCTGATCTTGTCTTCCTTCAGGCTAAAGCTTCAAGTCTCAATCCGAAGTAAAAGAGAAAATAATAGAGAAATAGATGCCCACTCTTCCCCTGGTGTAGCTGCTGCAAATCACCTATTGAGTTACGAAAGGGAATCCACCCTTTCTTTTCACATGCACGAGTTTCGTCTTCCCTAGATCAGTAGTCCGCTAGTGGGCTTTCTGGATGAGCTTGAAGCTTAGGATTGTTTTAGGGCAGTATCCGTCCGGTGGAGAGGACTTCGGATACATGTCATTCCGGTCGGTGACTCCTTCTGTCAATGTATTTCTTTCTGTCACTGGCCAGGCTCTGAATGAAATAGAAATCCCGTTCGTTCACCCTCAGACTTGAAAACGACTAAGCTTTTTGCCTTGCGACTTGCCTCTCTCACTCAAGATAAGGTCAGGTGATCCCTTTCTGTCTCCTTCTCAGTTAGGTCCAATAAGTCCCTTCCCTTTCTCCGATCAATAAGCCCCCTGATCCCTTTCTTTGTCTTTCATCCTCCCTGAACAGAATAAGTAAGGCCCCGTTTTTTTCTAATAAAAAAAAGAAAGGGCGAAGCGCCCGTTTGAAGTGGCGAAGGCCTATGATATAGTAAGAAAGAAAGTACGTTAAGGTTACGAAGTAAGGTCAGCTGGTTAAGGAAAGCTCAGGTTATGAAATCGCTTAGCCATTAATTAAATTCAGTAGTAGTGAGGCGTCGGTACGGAGCCTTCCACTGTGGACCGAGACTACGCAAAGGTAGAACACCATAGAAACTTCGCTTACTTTATAATAAACCTTGATTTCGCTACGCTCAATAAGAACCCGGAATAGCGGAAATCGGTTCGTGTTCCGCTTCCAAACTCAGTCGTCTTTGCCCAAGTGTGAACTGCGGACGACTCTCCAGTGGTTCCATTCCTTCTTACTTGACTTCTGGGTCAACCCAACCCGAATGGGAAGAAGAGGGTCAGCCAAACAGCGGTCCACTTTGTACATTTGCTGAGGCAGACCAATCGGGCATTTTAGAAAAGGGAAGGGAACTTTTATCACCGAAGGAGGCGGGAAGCTACCGCTTCTAGAATGCAAGCTTATCCTTTACTTTTTTTAGAGCGTACCGCTAAAAAAAGGTTTATGGATGAAGTAATCGGAGTGACAAATGATTACGGTTGCGGAAACCGGATAAAGTCGGGAACCTTTTGAATCAAAGTAGCGCCGAGTACTTCGACTACAGGGGGGAGGGAAGGAAGCTTCGTAGACAGCTTCGCGTCCTCGCCGCTTCTTTCTGGCGACTAGCTTCTCAAGTGGGTGGCTTGGTAAGCAAGCTACCTTCAGCATCGGTAAAATCCCCCTCAATAATAGGCCGGAATGGTGGGGAAGGAGGCCCCCCCTACTTCAATTGAAAGGGGGGAATCGCCGTTTCACAGCCGCTCCTCTACAACTAACTACCTTTCGCCCAACATGATCACGAACGAAGACAGAGAATTGCGTAGATAGAAGGACGAAACCAACCCACTTGTCCTGATCGGAACGAAAGAAAGAGAATGGTGGCCCCTTTCGCCCAGGGGGCATCGTCGGAGAACAATGTCGGGGACAGGGTGAGAACCTTCCGTTGGTTACGCCCTTTAAGTGTTGGTTCTTTCTTAGATATGGCCAGATAGAGATCTATATCTTTCTATCTATCGATATATTGAGAAATGGATATTGATCTGGTTTCAAGATCTATGAACAAGAGAGATCCCTAAATATCCATTTGATAAAAGAGATGAATAGATAGGGCGGAGCCGGCTGAAGGAAGGGCGCGCGCCCCTGCAATCTTTCTAAAGCAAGAAGCGAGAAACTTGACTTTGAGAAAGAAGCTCCTTAGCACAAGCACTAAGTAAGAAACCTACCTTTTGACAACCTTACTAATAGAAAGGGGAAAGCTCAAGCATGCGAAGAAAGCTCGAAGAGCTTCCCTTATATATATTCTAGAAAGGTTTGTAGAAAGGGGCTTCTTCTAATATCCCAACAATCAATAAAGTAGGGGCTTCAAAGCTAGCTTGTAGTTTAGGGGTGCGCAGGTTTGGAACCCTATACAAGAGGCTAGCGTGCAATGGCTTTCTCTTAACTTAAGGGGGCTCGCTTCAAAAAGCGGAGCTTGCTTTCTACTAAACGAGCCTTCACTGCCCGCCCGGCCCCTATCTTTAATCTTAAGTAAAGTGAAGTCAAATCAATGAAGTGAACAGCCCAACCTCTTTGTTTGAAGCCCCTAATTCCAAAAAACAAGAAATAGACTTGCTACTACTATAGTTATAGTATAGGAAAAAGCTTCTCTTTGATAGCGGTCATAGGGGGTTCAGAAAGAATCTGATCGTAGATAGAGACTAAAACCTGTGCGGGGGTAGGGGCGGATGTAGCCAAGTGGATCAAGGCAGTGGATTGTGAATCCACCACGCGCGGGTTCAATCCCCGTCGTTCGCCCATCAATAAATGGACCATTTGTTACGGAGACACAAGACAAACCTAGAAAGAATTTTTTCTTAAAGTAATCTCGAGGCTTTCAAACGCATCCAAGCAATTGGTACCCGATTGAAAAACAGAAACCATAGATTCGCGTCGCCTACTTGCTGAAAGCACAAATGGAATGGCTGATCATTCATTGTATGAAGTTTTTAAGACCTCACTAATCAGCCTTACACTTTTTTTTTAGTTCATAATGAATGAAATGAACCCCCGGATGAAGAGAGATTCTCCCCTCCCTATTACTTACTAAACCATGGGGAGCCCCGACTAGTTTACCGGGCAAATTTAGTTGTCGTGACGATACCTTTCTTAGTGGAAGATCGGAAATTCTCTTCATCACGAGACTGATCGGATCCGCCGTAGACACCCGAGAGACCTCCACAAGGCAGGCTAAAAGAGTAAGAGGACAACAAGCAAAGAGTTACGCTTTCTTTTCTCTTCCCTTGAACTCCTGGTATTCCCGCAAAAAACGAATTGAACCGGGTCTGGCTGAGCCCTTCTGTCCATCCATACAAAGAACCGATTCTTGTGCAAAGCGGTGTCGACTCTTTAACGACATCGTCCGCAAATCGAGATCTATTGGAGAGAGTCATCGAATCGTCCTTGATTCCTCGATTTAATTTAGCTAATCGTTTGGTAAAGGCTAGGAAAAGGTCAGCCCGTCATGAAATTCCTTGTCAGGGCCCCAAGCCAGCCTTATCTTCTCTTGGATATCCAAAAAGGCAACATTAAAGCGGTTTAACGAGAGGTTGCTTTCCTTGGTCTTATAGTTCGTGACCTATAGCCGGCGGATAGGGGCGGAGTTTGCTTGCTCTTCACTCAGGGGCTGCTCCTAAACATGCTCTTCTTCTTTCCTTGGGTGGAAATGAGAACCTAGTTAAAGTGCCTCATAAGGGCGATTCTCGCTATATAACGAACGAAAGAATGTTAGGAAGTTATATAAAGGACGAGACTCAGAAGGACAAAGCTAGACTTCCCAAGGACGAGTTGACTTGCCTTACCTTATAGGGGGTAGGGAAGACCCCGAAAAAAAAAGATCTGTCGAAGACTGTCAAACTAGACTTTCAATCTGCGTCAAAGAAGTCATAAAGAGCTTGGCCCGTCCGTAAGCTCCCTCCGTAAAGGAAAAGAATCTTATCCGATCGGCCTGTCCGCTCATTCTCACATTTTACTAATAGGTTGAAATGTCCCTTCCCGGCTTAGGACAGCGCATCTTTCAGGCTTTGAATCGCTTTAATCGGTAAAATTACATCCATATCCATGGACACCAAAGGCTTCCTAGCCGGAGAAAGTACAGTTAAGTCTACAGAGCCCTGATAAGTTCTATCGAAGCCGATCTTGCTAATCGCGAACCCCTCGTCTTTACTAAGAAGATAAAAAGGGCTTTTTCTCGTCGCTTCCGGCACTGCTAAAGCCCTTCCCGAGCATTTCTGCGAGTTGATTCTACACCTCCATCCGCCTATTATCTGCCAAAAATCGAGTTCACGAACACTTTATACTTTACGGATTAACCCCTTTCTAAACGCTGAAGTAGATTATAAAGAGATCCCACTTCCTCATGAATTTCTTTTTACTCGGAATCTTTTGTTTCAAATCCCAGTTTTGCCAATGGAGCTACCTCATTTTTAACCACCTTGAATTGATGGAAAGCAGAATTTCTGACTTTTCGTGTAGGATTAGATCCAGTGAGGGTCTTTGGCTGACCGATATTGCACACCAGAATTTAGCTATTTCCATTTTTTTCTTGATAGCCGGTCACATGTATAGGAGACCAACTGGGCATTGGTCATGGTCTAAAATATCTTATAGAAGCTCATAAAGGTCCATTTACGGGTCAGGGCCAGAAAGCCTATATGAGATCCATGGTATGCTCCATTCTCTCTTAACCCTAAATTTTTAGGCTCTTTAACCATTCCCCTTTATCCATATCTAACTAGCTACTGACTATGGTACACAACTTTCATTGTTCACACATCACATGTGGATTTCGAATACTTGATGCTGCTGCGCATGCAGCCATTTTTATGTATGGTAAGAGACTATGATCCAACTACTCGATACAAGGATCTAAATCTAATAGATCGTGTTCTTAGGCAATGAACTATGGCTGTCATCTCCTTCTCTTGCACTCTGTATCCTCGCTCTGTATCATTGAGTTTGCGGCTTTCGAAGGCGATGGTCCCTCCTGCATAAGCACACCTCCTATGGAAAGGTCGGAAGCATCTGTGTGGACTTCGAGCACCTTTTCGAAGTCTGGCAAGACTAGAACAGGCTCCTGTGTCACAGCTGCCTTCAACTCCTCGAAAGCATTCTGGCACCTCTTGGTCCACTCCCACGACTTGTTATTCTTTAATAAATAGTTCCGCTTCTTTTGCCTTGATGAACCGCCGATAGTCATTCACCAAACCAAGGAATGACCGTCACTCAGATACCTTGGTAGGAGGCTCCCACTCTCTGATGGCCTGAACTTTCTTCTCGTCCATCCTGATCGTACCATTCTTGATCACATGGCCAAGGTTAGCTAAGCCGCCTTCGCAAAGGAGCACTTCTCCTTCTTGATGTAGAGCACCTGAAGACTGTGTTCCAGGCGGGGAACTCATCACATATATAATCTAGTTGTTGTTCGTACCATCACGCTATGGTCGAATGGACTCGTAGGGACGAACTGACGCAGTTCGATCACACTCAAGGCTATCGCCTACGCTGCATTCTAGGGTCAATTTCCACGCACCAGACAATGTCAGCTAACAGTCCTTGTCCTTAAAGACTTCCACCCTTTCTACCTATCCCTAGTCTTCCTAGGGGGTACTATTATGGTAGGTAGTCACTATGCTCGTAGTGAAGCAGTAGACTAGAGAACCAAATGATTCGGTCCATCTCCGATCGGAGTGCTTTAATCGTGGCATACTTCCTATACTTTTTCTTTTGAATCTTCCGGCATAAAGGCGAAAGCTTTAGCTGAATAATAATTCATTCGACAGATGCTTACAGGACTATCACACCAGTTGAAGCTACTATGACCTTCTTTTCTTCTCCTAGGGTCTTTCACTGGTCAGGCGAATCAAGGCCTTGGCGAGGCGAAGGGCTAATTCCTTAAATTGCCAGTAACAGCAATCTGAACCCATCCACATCCAATGACGGAAGTGACGCTTGCTTGTCTCGCTCTCATATTGGAAGGCTAGGTTTGGAACCCTCTAGAAACTGAATCGCTAGAAAGATCTCTTTTTTCGTTTAAACCAAGTGGGCCCTAAACCAAAGCTTTGATCGCTGCGCTCCCCCCTGTGAGTTCTCTTACCATACACCACTTCAAATAGTGACTTCCTCCCTTACTTAACATAGGCCGATTCAAATCTAAATTCAGAATAGAATGGGTGTTAAGGCAGTGGAGCAAGATGACAAGTACCGGGGACTTCCCACTTTTTTAGTTTATAGGGAGATCAAATAAGCAGGTATTTAGTATTGTTCAAGATCGGGTATGGAAGAAGCTTTAAGGGTGGAAGGAGCGTAGCCTCTGTCAAAGGCAGGCAAGGAGGTTCTGATCAAAGCTGTGGTACAGGCTATCCCTACCTACATTATGAGTTGTTTTAAGATTCCTCAAACTGTGAGTCATTGATTAGCAAGTTTTGGTGGAGGTCTCGGCTTCAGGAAGTTCTCTTCTTTCATTTAAATCAGGCTCTCCTGGCAAAGCAGGACCGGAGATTAGTTCATAATCCTGAGTCTTTGGTATCAAATATTTTCAAAGCTCGGTATTTCCCCATAGGTTATTTTCTAAATGCTAAGTTGGGGTTTTGTCCGAGTTACACGCGGAGGAGCCTTTGGGAGGCAAGATGGATTATTGAGAAAGGGTCGAGATTCAGCATTGCCTCTTTTTTAAGGTTACTACAGAGGTCCTCAAACTAATCCAGCCCAACATGCCCCTGCTCATTTCCAGAAAGTCCGTGAAAGAAAAATGCAACTGTTCATGCAGCCTGCACATGATTCGCCCAAAGAAAGAGGGGGTTCTAATCCACTCAAGACATCTGAAGGTACGGAGGAGAATAAAATAAGCAGATGAAAGCATTGGAATAGAAAAAAGAACCTCGCAGAAATGAAATCTTTGAGAGAAGGGCTGCGACTGGCAAGAGACTGAAAGATTAGGAATCTACAAATCGAACTGATTCCCTTGTCTATTGATTGGTCTGTGTAGATATATGCCTGCCACATTGGAATTCACAATAAAATGTGTCTTTGTTCCAACTACCGCCTAAGCCCTATACAGAGCAGAGGATAGGCCGGTTCGCTTGAAGAGAATCTTTTCTATGATCAGATCTGAATCTTCTTGTACATCAGCAGGCTCCGTCGGATCCAGTCCAGTATAAATGAAAGCCCTAGTCTCCTTTCTTACTGGAAAGAAAGAGAGGGGTAGGAAGGCTAAGAGATGGCGCAGTAGAAGGCCTATCCGGAAACTTTGAATCTTCGTTTTCGTTATAGAGAATAGAATCGATGTCCAAAGCTTCATCGGCAGTAATCGGTGTAAGAATAAGAAAGCAAGGGACGAGGAGCATATAAGTAAGGCAAATGTAAAAGACTTAGATCAAGCTAGGGGAAGCGCTTTCAGGCTCGTTCGCTTAGCAAATCTCTAATTAGTCTTCTCTGGTGTCGGCCACAGATAGATGGCCCCTTCAGCTTCAAGTAGATCTTGTGACACATATGTTTGGAAGTTTCATTCATGAGACTTTCAGACAGCTCCATTTCAATGTGCCTTTCCTCAATAAGCCAATAGGTCGAGGTCGGACTTTGTTCTTTCGAACAGGTTAGCCTCTTGGATACCATTCTTCTTGGCCTCTCTTCACTCTAACATCTTGTGGTGTTTTACAGTGCAGAGAAGGTTTAGCCTGGTAAGGTGTTTGACCGATATGCTATCTTAGGACCGATCCCAGTGAAATAGGAAAACGAATCCGCGCGCTACCGAGTTTCCTTCATCGATCGGAACAAAACTAGCAAAAGAAACTTTGAGGGAGCTGCGCTATACATAATACTAAGGGACCCAGGTTCTGCCCGAATGATACGATCAGCAACTTCTAGTACCCAAGCTATGTGATCAATAACTATTCTCCTAGAGGCGAATCCCTCAGGGCGCCCTAAGCAACCGAAGGGTAGAGAAGATGAAGAATAAGGGTAATCTACACATGCGGCTATACCACCAAAAGGAAAGAGAGGACCGATTGATACCAATAGCAAGATACACATCTTTTTAGACTCCGAGGGGTGAGAATAGTTGAAGATCAGAAGATTGGCCTTAATTAAGTGCAAACTTTTATTTATATATTTTATATGAGTAAGCCCCTTCCCTTAGGAACAGAAGGATTCGATTACATCGGCTGGCTATACGCTTTACACATCGTCTTATGTGCTACCTTCGGTCAGGCCTTCTGCGGCATCGGAATCAGAGGACAGATTTCTCGTAACATCCGAATCAGGGGCGACTATTGGCTTTATTCAGACTGTTAGCCCTGAACTTATTCAATTAAGTGTTTGAGAATTCATTCATTTAACAAATAAGGGTTTGTGTATTTATTAAAAAAAGACTTCTACTTAAGAAGAATTCACCTTTTTTCGTATTCTAACACAGAAAGAAAAGATCTCTCCTCAGAAGACGATTACGCGCATCTAGGAATTCATAGCAAGCACAGAAGCAGGAAAGCTAGCCACCGTGGAGTAGCATGAAATGCGCACCGAATCGTCTCTTTGCAGCAAATCGTCTGTTATTGAATCGACTGCTTGATAGAATAGGCGGTTATCTTTCTGTTAGCAAGAATCCGCTGTTAGAGAATACGCTTGAACTAATAGACGGATGGGATTGATTGATTCTAAATCCGCCGAAAGTCTTTTAGTCAACAAGTACGGATTTATAGACTGGCATCTTATCTTAGAATAAAGGTTTAAGAATCCAGATCAAGAATAGAAGTAGAAGCATGCTAGCATAGAAAGAAGTCCCGAGTGAAAACGACTTTCCTTAGGATGAGCTTTTAGGGCAAAGTCTAAGGAGCTTATTCGTCGATAACAAGCCTTTATTCAAAAAAGGAATAGAACCGGAAAGCTTTGAAGGCTAAGGTCGTAGAGACAGATCCATATGCATATGTTTATAGGAGTGAGACCCCCAAATTTGATGGTATTACAGGAAGCTCGGCCATACGGGTTGAAAAATCTTCATTCGTACCATACCGAAAAGACCGCTGGTAGATTTTGGTAAGTAAATCAGAATCTAGTGCACATCCTTGCACCTCTCCATATGTATGTGCTTTAGCCCTGATGCCATTACAAGCCGGGATTAGACAGTCCAGACAGACAATACAATCTGTGACGAAATCATACGGCTATGCCAGGGCGAGCAGTGCTGCTGCTCGGCAGTCACCCGCTTGGATCCTGCCTTGTTAGTCATCCGTAGAGCTAAAGAGAATTTTCTTAAGCCTTAAGTCATTCCTACACACCGACCAGGGTAGGGTGGCTGTTCAGTAACTCCTAGCCCTACTAGAAAGAGAAGAGAAATTGCTTGCGCGCTTCGTCAAGTGAGAGAGCCACTTAATTAGCAATAATGAGAGAGTGCTTTTATCTCATATGAGAAAGCGACGGGATAGGGTCAGTTTGAAAGGGCTACAGCAGGGGAATGATTTTCAGTCCTAAGAATAAGATCTTCTCGGACAATTTAGTTTGAAAACCTTGCCTTGCCTTTAGTTGAACTTCCCGAGTGGGGGATCAGTTGCAGGAGTTCATTCAGGGGATGAGGAAGGTGACCATGCAACTTACGTGGGTCAGAAGCAGAGGGTTCTCAACTAACTAGTCGCTTCCCGGGAAGAGCCTTTGGTTCAGTCCGTTCCGCAGTTCTAGTTTCAATCTTGTTGTAACTGACTCCCAGTGAGACAGGCTCCCCACTATAGCTATGGATTCCCGCCTAAGCGGTGGGTGACCACTTCTTCAGTATTATTGCTTGTTTAGTGTCGTTTTCTTGCTTGCTTTCTCTTGCTGTAAAACGTCTAGAATCATTCAAGTGGTGGCTATGCCAATTGTAGCTAGCCTGAAGTGAAGGAAGTTTTTCCGGTACCGCTAGCTCCCTTTCACGAGAAGAGAGGCACACTTTAGACTTGACTTTCAAATAAGCTAAAACCGTAGCCTCTGGCACACCCACATCGGATAGGACCACTTCCCCTTCCCCCCAGCCCAAGTTCACCCTCCTATGCTATGATACTTGGACTAGGGGCCTCCTCCCCTTGTGCTTTTATACACATGGAAGTACCTTTAATTATAAATTCGCCTTAACATAGTCAAATTTCTTTGGGTTTGGTTACTACTATTTTAGTCCCTCTCGTCCCAAACTTCCCCTTTTTCCACAGAAGCCCTCCCCCCACTTTATTGTTCTGCATGCTTCATGAGTGGGAAGAAAGCGGAATCTTTCTTATCCAATACCAATCCGGGAATACTAGGCTAAGCATGTAGCCTAGCCGCTTCACTCGTCAAAAACAGGCTTATAAGAATGGTACTAACTAAGAATGCTATTGGATGAGGAGATTTGTACTCAGGAAGACCTGGTAAAACTGAACTACTTTCGGCGGTTCCTTCTATTATCTCCTTCACGCTACCCAATCCGAACTCATGAGTGCCTGTAGCAGCATTGAGTGATCCCCTTCTCCGACATCGATACCCTAGGGATTACAAATCGTGCCAACTTCCCTCTGCTGCGTCGCTCTACAACTGGATACTGCATCTTTCTTTGCACTAGTCGAATTTATTGGAACCCTAAGAAGGAATCTACTGTCTCTCGCTTTACTTTATCGGTAAAGCATTTCTTGCTAGATCGAATTGAGGGTGACTTCTTCCGCTGACTAAGGCGCTCCGCTTGTGCGTTTTCAACATCCATTGCTTCTGACTATGTCGATGAAAAAGACTTTTGTGGGACCGGGAAGACACCCCACCGCTAGGGCTTGCTTTTCTCTCGCTTGCTCCCACGTGTCTTCCCCCCCAAAATAGTGAAAGATCTTTCACTTCACCATAGCAGGGACCTCGCTAACCTTCTCGGCCAGTTACTCTAACCGCCGGGGTCCCCCCCACCCGAATATGAGTTGGACCCTTGTGAGCTACCCGAATCGGGCATAGAGGAATTTCCAAGAAAGGCTGTGCCCTGGGCAGCAAGGAAAACCCGAAAAATAATCCTAATCGCCAAGACAAGCTCCTTTGATAACCCCATCGTTAGCAAACAAAAAGATATGCAGTTAAAAACTAGAGATAAATCCTACGAAACATTGCCTGAAAGTACTTTTATCTTACGCTTTAGGGGTAAAGAATAGCTTCGCTGAAACTAATGCTTTTTCCCTTGCTGGCTTTCCACCATTCAAACTTGGTTACTTCCTACGCTATTCGCTGGCATTGAACTATTCTCTCGACATTCTTCTTCATTCAGATACTATTAAAAGATTGGAAGGAGCTGGTTGGTGATGCTCTTCCCATGGTTTACCACCGATGAGGAGTATTCCGCATGCCATCGACCTAGTACCTGGTGCTAGTTTCCCAAACCTGCCTGCTTATCGAATGCTACCTGCCTTTTCATTTCAGCCCCTTGCGCTAACATCGTTCAGTTCCCGGGCCCCCTATCATCTGGGGATTCTTTTTTCATACGTAGTCTTTCAACACTTGATTCAATGGTGTCAAGCTCCTTCTGCTTTGATGCTTCGCTTAGCGCTACTACTCCTATGATATTGATTTATTAAGTGCATGGCTGCGGGCAGGAGGTAACCAGAAAAATAAGGTCTTTTTTAACTAACTAAAATCCCTCTTTGGATGAACATTTCATGGGATTCTTCCAATACTTACTGAGAACTAGTACACCACCTTCTATTCTTAGCCGCAGAGAGCCCTCGTCACTAATTTTTTGTGATTATGTATTGGCGGGCCATTTTCATCGTGGGAGACTACTAAGGAGAAAGTCTTCAGCAGAAGACTCACAAAGGGATACTGACAAGGCCAAAAACCGAAATCGGATTCGGGTGCTCTTGCCGAGGAAGAATTGAATGATTCTTGCCACTTTTTCTTCCCTTATGCCGATGCCGACTCTGATCGCCTTGAATACTATCCTTTCCTTAGGAATAGCAGGAAAGATCAGATCCATGAAGACTATGGGTCAGGGGTCAGGAGATTTAGTTAAACCTGCCCCAGTCTTTTACCTGGTAATAAAAAATTGAAATAAGATCCTCCCGGAAAAGCTTGAACGTGTCGAGCAGAAGTCTTTCCAAAGCCAAGTATGGTTAAGCTTCTTGTCCCACCTCCTAATGGAAACTCGGTCTTTTTGTCCGACATGCCTAGAGAGCCTCTGACTACACTTCATGCCAGATCCTTGCTTGGGTTATCCTTGATCATTTTCTCTAATCTAGTTCACCTTATTTTATTGGAAGACTCGGCTTGTCCATTAGCCTGAGCAAAGGTGTTGAGTGAATCATTTCAACAAAAACCATATATATTAGCAAACTCTTTTACTTGATCACCTGTGAAGACTCTACCTTGATCGGCAATGATGATTTTTGGAATGCCAAACCGATTATCCTATCTAATTATTAGAACGATTTCGTTATTTACGTTCTTGAATGGGATTGGGATGGCTTCCACCCATTTCATTTTTACTCAGGCCTGATGAGCTCCAACAATCCCTTCGTGGACTTCCGCCATAAAAAAAAGAAGATCAAAGCCTAAACATTGAATAAGCAAACGCAAACCATCCACGCTTTTCTTACAGAGGTGGTTCTCAATGAGAACATATCTCAAGGATCTAAGCTTTCTTTTTCTATCTTTCTTTGCACTTTTTAATAAAGTGAATGATAGGACTTATAAAATCTTACTCATTAGAATCAACTTGCATGACTTCCAGAGTTGGGATCTCTCTATCATGAACTGAGGCCAATGGTCGTTTCTTTTTGAACTGTAATGAGTTTTTGAAAGATTCCCTCTGGCAGTTTGACTCCCGGGGCCATTTCATTGGCTTCTTTATTCAAACTCATGGGAGTCTCTTCAATGGCGACACCCATGAATTTGCCTAACAATTCGGTAGCCAGGGCATGAGACTCAGCCAAAGAGTTACTAAGGCACCTCCCCTTTTTAGGCAGGTTTGGGTCAGTTAGTGCGGTCGGCAAGCGGTAGGCAAAGAGGTCGAAAACAGGTCTGGCAGCTACGGGTTCCTCTTTTTTTTATGGGTGAATCTTCCATTCTCCGCGCCCGTTCTATCTGTCTTCTTATTGGTTGATATGTCTTTCTTTCCTTTCTTATTAGTGTAGTGAGGGCGCACTCGTGGTAGAAGGCAGATGGATTTAGCTTCTTTCTAAGAGCCGGAGACCCAACTCTGGCCGGCTAGTCTGTTTCTGGGCTGACCCTCCTGACTCATGATTGTCAAAGATCATGTCATGTCGAGTGCGAGCTGGGGTTGAAGGCCCAAGGCTGTTGGTTTTGGAATAGGATTAGACTTGTCTGTGACAGAAGATCTGTCCTTTCCAGCACGAGGAACCTTATAGCACTTGGAAAAAAGCGGCTCTGGATCTGGCATCAACAGCGGATCCTGTCTGATCAGAGCACCGGTTCCGGCATCGGGAGTGGATTCAATAAGAGTAATAGCGGAGTCGAGAACTAGCAGCTACTGTTGGAAGATGGGATTGTTTACTTGGCCACCTCTTTTTTCCTCGCCCTAACGGATCCTGAACTCTAAGGAAAACTCCCTTTCCAGAGAAGTACTCATTTTCTTTCTAGAAGCTCTTTTTTTCTACCCTTCTAACTAGTGTCACTTGCTTGATCACTTCGGTAAGGGGCAATCAATTCACCGGGTAAGAAAAGTACCTTTACACCTACCCTTTTAGTATGACTAGACCCAATAGATTGTATCACTATACCCAGAACTAGTTGTCTACCTAGGGATATGCCATTTACGGGGAATAAGAAAGGAGCTAGTAAGAGATTTTTACTTCTTACGCCAATCCTAGTACTGGTCTTACTTATTACTGCTATAAATATTCTAACGGGTAGAATGATTAGCTCTTAGACCTGTTCAAACTCTTAGACAGGGTAGGACTACTATTGTTATGTTATAAATGATAGGCCTTTCACTTCTTTGCTTGGTAGCTCAGTCTTATAGAATATGCTATAGATTATCAATACATCTTTCCTTTGCACTGAAAGCTGGCTAGCCTAAAATCTCTACTTGAACTACTGAAATGGGATCTAGCCTTTGGGCTTAGTTCAGAGTTCTGCCTTCTCTTCTAGGCTTCTTCCTTAATCAATCAGGAAAAGCCCTTTACGCTTTGAGCCGGGTATGAATCAAATAAAAAAAAGTGAACCCGGATCCTTCGCCACCTTCTCTCCTCTTTTTCACCGGCCAGAAAGCCTCCTTCCGGGTGGGCATAAACCAATGCTTTCCTCCTTTTCGCCAGAAAGCCCTCTTTCAGCCTGAAACCAATGTAGGATGGGACTCAAAAAGCAGTGATTAGCGATTAGAGGAATATAACTATGCAACAGCGGATATGCCTACTTTCGGATTCACTGTAACAAGCCGTTTTTCCACTTGCTTCTTGCCGTCCTCTTAGTTGTAAACTAGTCTGAGAAGGGTCAACGTAGATAACATTAGGCTGAGCGCAGCCATCAGAAAGACCTCGAGATTCACCGAAGAAAGACCGGAACCTTTTACAAAACTCAATGAGCAGAACGCTTCGGAACGGAATGGGATCAAAGCCCGACGAACCCATCATAGCTTAACCAATGCCCAGAAAAGAGACTGATTTACCATTTCCCAAAACCAGTGGGCAGAGAAAAGGCTGTTGCACTAATATCATAGAATGAAACAATCCCAAAGCGTTGGCTGGTCATAGTCATAATTGAACTCAGAAAGCAAACGTGCTCTCTACGGCTGTAGACAGTTTCGCGAGGAAGGTAACGGCTGGCACATAGGGACATCGGTTTAAGCTCCCTCAATGGGTAGCTCATCTCATTGGCTAGCTATCCTCTCAAACAGGTCATTCAATATCAGTAGTGGAAGGGTGATCCAGTCCGTCCCATAAACTAGGAGTATAGAGCCAGCAGTTGGCCTATGTATCCAGGAGAAGATAGAAATAGATCCATCATTGAGTGAGAGTTGCATCGATAGTAGTTCACCAAGCCAATGATGCTTAGCTGGTCCATTTACAGATCTCTTTACTGGGATAGATTCTGCTAACTTCTATCGTGGGAGAAAGGCTTGCTAATAAACGGAATCGTTCCATAGTTCAACCGGGTTCTTTTTTACTACGCCTACTTCTCTTCCGAATCCAAGACTTGGTTCAAACTTTCAAGCAGTCAATCAAGCAGCACTGACCGCTATTCCATACCTCTATCTACACAGTTTCATTTCTACGTCTTCGACGAGCAAGACTGACATAGGGTGAGGTTTCAACAGGGTAAGCGGAGATTATCCAACCTGCGGTCAGCTATGATATACTAAACTTCTTCTTTTCACCTCCCTCTTCGATCGATCCGGAAGACGTTCCCTTAGCAATTGACATCTCAAGTCCTCCGGTCGAGGTGGAAATCCTGATCAATCACCGTCCATTTCTCCACTCAACCATTGATTATCATAGTAGAGAGAATCGCTTCTTCTTCTCGGCCATGGGAGCCCAAAGCCCACTGAAAGGAAATTCTTCTGGCAAGACCTTTCAGCCATCATGATGAACATGTCCCTTCCATGGCTCCTAGCTGGAGATTGGAATGCTACTATAACTTCTGAGGACAGGAAAGGTGGAGCCCGAGGTACTAGGCCTTCCTCTTCTTCTTTTCAAAACTTCGTGCAGATGAAGGGCTTAATCGATTTTGGCTATGTAGGCACAAATTCTACTTGGAGAAGGGGGACTAGACTGGCAAGGTTGGATAGGGCCTTGGCGAGCGATGAATGGGCCACACTTTTCCCTGATTCGGTCATCCATCATCTACCAAAGCTTCAATTAACCGGTGTAAGCCTATCCACTCTTACTGTGAGGGTTTCCGGTGTGCTAGAATCAATGGCGGAGAATGCGCTGTGAGGAAGGCCTGGCCTCTTCGGCAACTATTGAATACAATACGGTCTACTGCTATTTCTTGAGGGGAAGGAATTACCGGGACGAAGCCAATCACACATTTCGACTTTCGACCAGGTTTTGATATCCACATCTGAGGAAGAGCAGGGATAATCGTAGACTAAGAAGAGAGGACGTAAACACATTCATTGAATTGGACAGCTTTGTTAGCAAGAAGCGGTTAGCGGAACTCAGTTCCACGAGCTACTTCTTTGAAGTCTTTTTCTGGGACTAGAGGCCTTTGGGATTGATGCCGAGACTAGATTCGAAACTAGAGATTGCTCTTCTTCTTATTCACACTGAAAGTGCGCAATAAGGAATGGCGGGATGGATTACTTGTCTATAAAGGCTGGGCATCTCAGGGAAATGTTAACCACATAGGGATGCCTTCAGTCTCTTTCCGGACCTACTCATCGAAAGATGCCCAAGCTCTTTGATAGAAGAAGCTTCAAATGCGCAGTTAGGACAAAAAGGCTGTTTGCAAGAAGTAGCTGCGAGAATGCCCTCAGTCTATATAGGCTGTAAGGAAAAAGGCAAGTAGGCAAAAAAGATTAAGGACCTTCGACTGCTTGAATAAGCTAATAACAGATCTTTTGCGTCTTTCGAGATGCGAAGAGAAGTAAGAAGATCGGCCTATAAACCTGTCTAGCCAAGATGGGGGAAAGCTCCCACCCAACTAAAGAATATGCACCAGATGAACCGCGCGTAAGCGAAGAAAAAAACCTTTGAGGAATTAGATCTGCTCCGCTCTTATCTTTTTCACAATCGCCGACTACGAAATGATTAGGAAGTTAGCTGGCTGGCTGAGGTAACTCTACTTGCCGAGGAGGAAATGTCAATTCTTGCTTCTTCCTTTTGAATACCGGGATTGCTAACTACTGTCCTTAACTCTTATTGCCCTAGAAGCCAGAACTCTTAACGGCGGGAAGCGAAGGAACCGTAGGGCTTAGCTTAGGGCAGGGAGTGAGCCTTGGGTCATAATGAATATAGTAGGGCAGAACCATGGGCGATTGCCGCTGTTAGAGTAACTGCTGCAATTGAATCTGTTGTCGGAAGGGCTACTAGAGAGGAAGACTCCTTTGGCTCTTATCGAAATGAATTGAAAAAAGGCTCTTCCCACGTAGCAGTAAGAAGGACGGGAGAAGGAGCAATAGACGGGATTGTTGGAATTGGTGTGCTAGCTGCTCTAGAAAAGGGGGAACTGACTTGTGAAGCTGTGAGGAAAGCCCTTGTTGGCTATAGATATGGGTCACTCGCGTTATAAGAAGAAGGAAGGGGATAGTTATAGGACCTGGAACTGAGACTGGTAATTGGATTTTCTTTCCTAGGGGCAGGAGCGGTAGTTGAAGGAATGGAAGCTTCAATCACAAGTGGTGAAGCAAGAGAGAGAAGGAAGCTTGGTTCGACCAGTCGTTCAATCCTTTCCTCTTGATCAAATGCATTTATAAAGATTATCACAACACAATGGACTCCCCTACTGCACTGAGACGGACCCAGACCCCCTACCGAAAGGGCTATGTACTGTTCTTTATATCAAGCGATAGCTTTCAAGTGCCCGACCCCAATCTGGATGATCTTCCCTTGATCAATGAGTGAGAAAGCAAGAGCCAGTCAGAGAGTCACCATAGCCAAGTGATGTTTTCAGGTGGTTCAATCTAGAAGTAGGACGAAAAGAGTAGAGTAGTCTTTGTCCTGTCTACCTTGAGATTGCCCCTATCTATCAACGGGGACCCCCCGAAAGGCGAATAGGAAGCTTCAAGCGATCTGGGATCCCACCTTTGATCGAGATGAAGGTGTAGTTTTCACTAGGAATCCAAGGGTTGCCGATCAGGTTAAGTAGTAGTTTTATGTCATATTGTTGCTCATCGAAAGGGGGAGACCCATTCAAAGCTCAGTGGTAGCACTCGACTTCGGTGCTAGGCCTGACTAGATGTTCGGAAGTGAAAGAGGGAGCACAGTACGCACTGATGAGCAGCCCGACTTAGACGACTAATGCCTTCTCCCAACCTCAAAAGGTTTTGAGGTTGAGCACAAGAAAAAGCAAAAAAGAAGCAACTCCTTGAGCGCTAGGAGAGGGACCGCCAGATTGAGGATGAGGAGCGGGGTCGTTTTTCAAGCACGAATAGAACGGGGGCTATCGGCCCTAAGAGATGGCCGTCTCTCTTTGATGAATGTGGTATTGAGGTTCGGTTCATTTGGAAAAGAGGTCAGTCTTAGGGGAGACCATGCGAATGGTTGAATTGAATACACGTTTTATCATTAATCCCGGATGACACGTTTTAACTTAAGGCGTTGAAAGATAAATTCTTATACCAGTCTTTCTTTACTGCTTAACTGAGCTTCTTTTAGAACGGGTAAAGGAAGGAGCTTTCCCTCCATAGAGCTTTCCACCAAGCTTGTCACTTTTATAAACCTCTTCACAAAACGGAATTCATAAGCTAAAGAAGGGGATAAATTCACTAAGTTTACCAGTAGTCAATCCCCCGAGCTTTTCTCCAAAGGCGGGATTTTAAGCATATTTGGAAGCGAAAAGGCTTCTGGGGATCTTCGACTTAGTAAAGGAGCCCGGAAACCACCCTGTGTTTGTTTCGCCTGCTGCCGCAGAAGAGAGGCAAAGGAGCCGATTGGAGGAATGCTTCTTTTTGGTGAAACGCCCGGGTAAACGCATCCCTTTTAGATGGATGTTGTGGATAGAGGAGCTCCAGTTCTTGCATCCTTGTTTGGCGCGCGGGAAGCCGAGAGCTTACCCCCATCTTAGGTGGAACGGATTTCTTCAAGCCAGGAAAGGTCCAGCAGACCGGATGCTCTGACCTATCAAGACCAACCAAAATGAGTAGTAACGACTTTCTAAAAATAAAAAAAAGATTTTTTGACAGGAATCATAAGATGTCTGTAGAATTTAGTGCTCTTTAAGAAAAACCGCCAACCTGTATACCAAAGGGATACACAAGTGAAGCGAGCGGTCCTCTTCTCTTCCGGCGAAGCTCTTCTCTTTTTGAAAGAGCGAAGGATTCGTGCTTGGATGTCGAGATCAGGGGACTTTATCCAATCCATGCGGCGAAATCGATTTGTGGTGGAACAAACTCAATAAAAAATATATATGTTTGTTTGCTTCGATACAAGAGATCGGCCCCGAAGCAAGCAAGGTATGGTGGGTGCCAGCAACTTTCACTTGTTAGGAGTAGGGGCTGAAAAGAGCTCTTTGTATAGGTTGGGTTTGCTGGGCTTTGATGCTTACCTTATTTTTATGAAAAGGGGAAGGTTTGATAAAGGAGCTTTTAAGCCCTTTTGCTGGATTGTTGGTCTGCAGCCCCGCCCTATAGAATGAATCAAATAAGGAGAGGCCTATTGATGACCGAGCCACTCTTATACTACTCCTTACCTCACCCCCTTCTCACTTACTTAAAGGGCGAAGTCGCTGAAGCGAGTCTAAAGGCCAAAGAGTGATCTTTGAACGTTACTACGCATCCTTATTAATTAATTAATTAATAGGTATAGTGTAAGGTAGGTTTGTTTGGGTATAGCAGGACTTGAACCTGCGACCATTAGGTTAAAAGCCCAATGCTCTACCAACTGAGCTATACACCCCAAAAAAATATAGATAGTAATATAGTAGTAAATAAAGATTGGTGCAGAAAAGAGGGCGGCCCCTCTTCTCATCATATTAAAGGGGCGCAGCTCTGTATGAGGCTCGTACTGCGGAGCAAGCGAAGAATAAGGGCGCGCGTTAGCACTCCTGCAAGAAAACGGCCTTACTCAACAAGCGCACCTTTATTAGTAAGTTGTTTCCACTCATTGAAGATTCTATCTACAAAAGAAGGTCAACGGGGGATACTCAAGTAGCTCTCACTGACACCATCTACGAGAAGGTGAGGTCGTCTTTCTTTTCTTTCCGGCCGCCATACGGTTCGCCTTAAAGACGGAGAAAGGGAGGAGCAGTTATCTATGTAATTACGGTCTTTGTTGGCCGTTGTTCCGGTCGAGCACTCTCTTTTCTTTGCTTTGTTCAATAGAGTCTTACCAAACAAGACTGACTTCTGACCAACCCGCGAAGGGTTGTGAAGTTGGACCAGGTACGAAGAATGAATCTATATCTGTGTACGGTACGGAAGTTGCTGGCCGGCGGCCGCTCAACTGTTCGAGCGCAATACAGTGGTGGTTGGTTCCGATTCGACAAGGGTAGAATGCCTGGTCGAAGGTCCAGTACAGTAGGTAGCAGGCGTCTTCGTTTTGGCTCCCGAGCGAGAACGAGAAATAGGCGCTGCACCATTCTTGCTGCTATGTACGTGAACCTTGACTTGAGAGATTCATCCAATGGAACCCACACTCAAAGGAGGACCACAAGCTCGGGGCTCGACGAAACAGAAAATATCAGCATTAAGAAACTGACTTACTTATTGGGGTTAGCAGTGAAAGAAAGAGCCCGGCATTCATTCTCATAGCTTAGTCTACTAAAATCAAAGAGGGACCAGCCTCATCGTGGTAATTATCGGACATCTCTGATCGTTCACCTCTAATGTGACACGTTCCCTCCCAGTTATATGATCAACGGGATCAGTCGGCTAGAGAGCGGGGCTATTCTTCTTCCGGGGAGGGAAAGTCGTCCCCTCTACTGATCGAACCCTCAGTTCGGGGGTCTTCGTCAACATGTTTTGAGGCTCCAGTCTTCGGCGGGTCACCATTACTTGACTTAGAAAGGCGAACATCTAGGCAAGGGAAAGCGCAGTGCGCCTGGTGCAAATGGCTTTTTTCATGATATACCAATCAGAATGGAGGACCCTACCTACGTACATGATTGATAGAAGAACTACGTAGGGGGTCGGTCAACTTGATGCGGGAGAGGCATGAGTGCAGTTCGATCTTGTGGTGTATTCGTTTGTAGTGAGTAGGGCCTCTTTCTCGTTGATCAGTTCGCCTCCGCTCTATTGAAAGGTCTCCATTCCTACGGCGGTTTTGTCAACGAACGCGTCTCGGGCCGGATTGACTAACCTAAGCCTTACTTAAGGGGGCCTTGCCATAGTTGGGTGCTCTGCTTTAGTGTGATTTACGAAGGCTAGGCTAGTAATACCAAAAATGAAAAGAGATCGGGGTCGATAGTTGGCAAGGAACTTGATCCCCCCAAAACAAACAAAAAAGGGGCAGCTGCGGTCGAACTCTAATTCTGGAAATCAAATAAGTCGGGGCCCTTTTACCTTACCAAGTCTACCGGATAGAAATTAGCAGATCAGGTATAGATACGGGAAAGGCTTTCTCCCTAAGTGGAATCGGTGGAATGCCCTGCTTCCGGCTAAGTATACAGAGTTGGGTCTACCGTTCGTTCAACCGTTACCTCTATTCTATTCCGATCTTTCTTTTCTCCTTTGCTTCCTTGTCTCGTCTATCCTTCTCTGCCTTCAGCCTGTCTTTGAGCTCTATCCCGTCCTTCCTTTGGCTTGCCCTGAGGATTGACTCTCCAAAGTCGATTTGATCACTGCGAGTTCGGTTCAAGTCTTCATCGATCGGGTGGATCTTTGAGGGGGGATGGAAAGGTGGGTGAGTCATGGCTGTGGACAGAGAGAAATCAAGCGGTAGTCTTCCGGTGGAATAGATTTCTAGTAAGTGTCTTCTTTCCTTCTCTTCTAGTAAAGGCGCGCCGTCAGGTCTCTCTTCTTGGGATATCTTGATCACCAGAAAGGATAGAGATCTTAAGTAGACATGCTTTAGGCATCGATCATCTTCCTAACTACATGGTACTCCCCCTCCCATTACTGGAACCGACGAAAGGGGGTGGAATAAATAAAATGAGGAAGTGTCCCTTAGAGAAAGAGAGTCCGCTCTCTCATTGTCTGATTGCATCGTAGAGCGTCTGCACCAATTGCTTGGTTGCAGTAGCAGCCCCCTTTCTCCTTCTTTCATATGATAAATTAGAAAGATTTTAAATATAGTAAGTGTAAGAGCGACTTCAATCTTTATTCGCTAAAAAAGAGAAGCTGGGTTCCGGGAATAGTAGTTTCATCTGGATTGGGTTAGTGTTCAGTGTACCTATGCTTCTTTCGATCTGCTTTCTAGTTATGAATAAGACTCGTCTTCAAGTTCAAGTTAATATCATAGATAAAGATCAGAAGTGAAGAAAGACAGAACGAATCTCTTATCGCCATCTTTATCTTTCTAGCAGTGCTCTCAACTATTATCTTATTATATATAATACATATCTTTCTTCTCTTCTGCTCTTTGCTATCATAGCCACTTATACATAAAACTGTGCTGCAACCTTAATCCTAAGAAGACGGGGTAGGACTGGAGTCTGAGGGATCTCTTTCGAATGTGGTGTGCCCTTGGCCGGGGCAAAAAGACCAAAATGATTCTCGAAAGTGGTAGCTCTACGAAGGTTCCATCTACAGAGCTGGTGGAGAAGGTCGGCGGGCTTCATCCAAGTCCCTATCGGAGGTTCCATAAGGTACATTCACTTTGTTGGGAGGTGTAGACGCTTAAGCTGGGAACGGCAGTAAGGTCCCTATTGAGATTTTGAACTTCTTGCTTGGCTTGTAAGGCTGTGGCAATAGGAGGTTGGAGCGATGCATGATGGCCGGGAAAAGACGTAGCGCTTTAGAGAAATCGGGATTACACCCTTTTTTATATCCCTGTCACAGAGTTTGGCCAGAAAAAAGGTCACGCTTTGGCCTATCATGAGAGAATTAGTTTATGCACGTGGTGGAGCGGGCAGTCTTATGCCCTGGTAATCAAAGAAATGAGTAAAACGGCCCAAATAGCCAAATCGGTAAAAATGGCAGAAGAGGCTTTTTATAAGTCCATTATGACGGTTCAGGAGGCTAGAACCGTTGACCTTGAGGATGAAGCATAGCGCTGCTTAAGTTAAGGAAGAGTTCGCTTTTCTTTTGCCGTAGGAGTTGCCGGCAGGTCTACCCCCTAGGAGACGGGTAGATCATCAGTCTGACTACTAATCAGGCCAGCGGAAAGCAAGGCCCTTTCTCACCTGCAGCAAATGAGGAGGGAGGCTGCTTTTAAGTGACTTGACAAAGGATTGGAACTAGGCCAATGCCAATCTCATCTATTGCAGCAAAGAAAGAGGAAAGGGGCGAAGCGCTAGTTTGAATTGAAGTAGAGGAGATGCCATACGGTAGGAGGCAATAATGAATTAAGCCGGTATGAATGGAGCCTTGTTTATTAGGCTAGATCGATGTGATGTATATTTCTTGGCTCTAATCCTCGGGGCACCATATGGCATATCCTCTTTATTTATAAAGAAGGTTGAATTAGCAAACTGAAAATGGCTTAGTGTAATCTGGCAACTGCGTATTTGAGAAGAGTCTTTACTATGGATGGGGATATTCATAGAATCTTCCTCTTTTTTTATTTATTGATTGCATAGGATAGAAAGATGAAAGATAAAGACAAGTAAATGAAAGGCAAGTCACGGGATCAGAGGATTAGACCGATGTACCATAATAGTGCAGCAAGGAGGAGAGACTAAGCAATCAAAGGGATGCAAGCAAGTCAGCTGTTTCGGTACGAAAGCCTGACAGCAAGCATTCTCGATTGAAGCATGAAAGAGACTTTTTTCGGGGGAATAAAAATAATTAATTTAATTTTATTAATTATTAAGTAGTGCTTTACTTAAATAATGGATTAAAGCGGTTTTCTTGCTAATGAGATGAGGGGAAGAGCTGCTTTCGGTCTCGGTCCAAGGCATTCTCTCAAGTAGCAAAGGCAAGACGGAAAAGCAGGTGTTGTCGGCCTTTCCGCTGCTATTGGTTTACCGCTACAGGATTTGCGCTCTCCAAGCAAGCATTAAGATCAGGCATGTAGGAAGTGGGGTAAAAAAGTAAGCATGAAGCTTTGACATAAGGTTTGTCTTCCTCTACCTTCTCTTGCTATTGGATTGAAGAGAAGGCCAAGAAAGAAGTGATTAAGAGCACTTTCGAAGTCAGTATCCGCTTTGCTTTATGGTCAATATCATATCCAGATCCACCTTAGTCAGAGTTGCATCAACTAATACGGAATATCCGGTGTTACAACCTATTCTCCGAATAGTTACCTTAGGTTAGACGGCTTCTTGGACGGAGCAAGTGAGGTGTAGCGTTAGGTGACCCGGAAGCCACGCGCGGCGGCCTCATCATATTAAAGGGGCGCAGGTGTGGATGAGTCTCCTTGAAAAGAGGAGCTCTAAACCCCCTGTTAGCTCACTTGGTCGTGTCCTGTGGAGACAGCTCCCAACCAGGACCAGGAAGGTTACATAAATTCTGGAAATGAACCTTACCCTGTTTGACAAGTTGTTCCGACTTAAGGCCATTAAGTGGCAGAAGATCTTGGAAGGTCTTCCACTACTTAAGATGGTTCTTAATCGAGTCATCTTGGTAGTGACCGATGGTCTCAACAAAGAGCTCTGTGTCGGAGCGCACTTGTTTGCTAAGGAGGTGATCAGGCTTGTCCGGAAATCTGGTTTCTTGTTCACGGCGCTTTACTTAAATGTGCTGTGTCATTGCAGCCCCGGAAAACAGGCCTCTTGCCTTTTCCTGTCTCGTTGACGAGGTCAGGGTATCCTAGGATTATCCCGTCTTTCCATCGTAGTAAAGTGGGAAAGATGAGACGTCCGACTTACTAGTGAAACTCTACTTATCATTCTTCACTCTTGCAAGGGCTATACCCTTAGCCAAGAGATTGACTAATAAAATAAATTAATTAAAGTAGTAGAATCAATAGTGACTCCGACGGACTCTGATCAGATGGTAGATGTCGTTAATGACATAACTGCCGACTGGGAGAGTCTAATTCGTACCTATGTACCTCGGATTGGCTCCATCCCCATGTGTCAGGGGATCACATGGAGTCCGTCTTGGAAGGCAGTCCCTTCTCGAGGGAGGAAGTCTGATAGGGCTTTAAGAGATAGGGACTGCCGCGGTAAGAAAGAGTCACTCAGTGAATCAGTGGATCACACACTTGTTGGAGACAGGGACACGCCTTATGAAATAAAAAAGTATACAAGTGTTGAAAGGGTGAAGTCTGGGGACAACGGTAAACGTGAGGAATGGGATCTCCAAAGCTACCCGCCCTACTAAAAAAGTTCGCAACCAAGGGACATGCCGAACACCTACCTTTCCAACTAAGTCCAACGCGAGGACCCTTTAATTTAATTGACGATGCGTTCCGTCGTCAGCAAGCGGTGGCCGACAAGGCCCTTTTCCCTAAATCTCTTGGGAAGCGAAGCAGGCTTTCTGATTCTGAGAGAAAGATAGAAATCGAAAGGCAAAGAGATAGGCAAGCCAAACCAAGGAATGTTTCAATCTTTTTGTCAGCCGGCAATCATAGGGTAAGCCCATTTCTTGGAGAAAGTTTACATGTTGGGCCAGGCTAGTTTGCTTCGATGGTAGGAGTCCACGCAGTGAGGCAGCCATTTCCAGTGACCTTTTTGGGGGTTGGTTCTATACGAGGCAATCGAATATGGTCCCTGTCTGTCATCCAATCCAATAGGCATTTAGGGATCCCCTTTTTTAGATTATAGTGATCTTTTGGTAGTCCTATGCCTGTCTCTCCAGCTTGTCTATGTCTATGGGTTTGCATATGTCTTTTCAAGGGCTGGCCTGGCATTTTATAATGACCTTAAATGAAAGCGTAAGAGCAAATGATAAGGAGCTAAAGGCCTACATTCTAGTATACCAGGAT